TTGATTCAAGATAAGGCCACCTATTTCATTCGACGTTCCGGGGCAGGGGCCCGCCCGATTCGACCGACCAATGGGGCGAGCTGATCTGCTTTGATCAAGGAGAAAGCCCAGTCAGCCACCTTATCGGTGCAGGTCACGTGACCTACAGCTCGGCCTTCGCTTTTTGAGGCTTCCTCTACCCACATCTCTATGTGCCCGCAGCACTTCCATATGGAGAAAGATGGGCTTACCATGTTCCATCAATAGCACCTAACCTATGCCGATTTTGGCGGACCGTGCTCCACCCCGGTGAACTCATGCGGTTCCGACGTGCCCAGAGGCCAGAGGCGAATCCGTTCACGGTCCTACGGACCAACACCATTCGAAGGTGGGTGGCCCGCCCCGCCTAGAACAGTCATGTTTGACTGGGCTTACACACATTCGCTCACTTACGCTGTCCCCCCTCAGCTCACCCTAGCCCCGGGTACGTCGTCTCCAAGGCTTCACACCAAGTCTTCATTGACATAATATGCATGCTTGAGTAGGGTCAGGCAGAACCGTTGTTGCCTGATGGGAACTTCCCCCATATTGCTATCAATGTCTTCATGTCGCACGACCTCTTAACATTACACCACTGAATCCCCAATCCTTTGCTTGCTGTGCAGTGACAGTACCAATATCCACTAATCGTTGTTTCCAGATACGGTTGCCGGTTGACATCTCTTCTGATTCGTCGATACGAGAAGCAAATTGTTGTGTGGAGGAATCAATATCTCGACATAAGCCAAGAGGCAGATCTTGTGCCACTCCACCTGGTCGTATGAAACTGGCATGCATCCTGGCTCCCGAGACTCTTTCATAGAATTCCAACAATTTCTCCCGCTCCTCAGAAGCCCACAGGGACGGAGTTGATGCTCCCACATCCATAGCATGAGTAGTTGAAGCAAGTGAATGATTTGAAATTCGAGTTATTTCACGGAATGACACTCGTATATATTGAGCTCGTAATGGTACCTCGCAATTTAAAAGTCTCTCTACGGCTGAAGAATGAGCGTGTTCTTGGGCCATCGTAGAAACATAGATAGGGTCGACGACGGAACGAACAACGAAACTTTACGACAGCTTTTTTGTACACGTTCACTTGCATCACATACACAAGTGCTCTCTGAACCGTGCAATAAGGTCACCCATAACACGGCTCTCCCACTTGAGTTACCTTAGCCCCAGGCCATGCTATTCAATTATATTGGAAAAATTTCAGCGTAACAACTAGTATGGAAAGCTGGTCCGCCTTTTGTTTGAGGGAGGGAAAGCGTTTCAATAGGAGCCCTCCTTCAGTCGCAAACCCAAGAAGCAAGGCCCCGCAATCCATTAGTGAATTAGTTGCGGCAATTCCGGCACTATTCAATGAAAGAGCAAGAGCAAGAACTATTTCATTGCGAGTTGAGGCCAGCAAGAAAACGCCCTATATATATAAAGGCGTTAGCACCTTACGTTTATTGAATGGGGCTTTCGCGCTAGCGCGCTCAGGAGTTGCTTGTTTGCCATGATGAATTAGTCGCCGTTGCTTGTTTCGTCACGACATGTTGTTGATATTGATTGAGTTGGAGGGAGTTTCGCTGACTGAATCCATATTACGTTACGCAACCAAGTCACCGTCACTGCTCAAGTAAGTGTGCGACTCCGTATGAGGACCTCCTTCCCTTCTGCCCACTCTCCGTTCACACGGTTATCAAAGCGGAGGAGGAAGGGTGGGCAGAAGGTACCACGAGCCCTCTGTCCCACACATCTATCCAGAAGCAAGTGTAGTTCACCGGTTCCACCGAATGCTCCTATCTCTCGGCAAAGATCGTGTGAGTGTGCAGTTATGCTTCGGATGCTTCGCCATAGAATAGATCGACCCAGTTCCCGTTCTTTTCCGGTGCACTCGCTTTGTATCTCCGACACACAAGGAAGGACGCGGTGGGAAGGAAGCAGCCCTAGCCTCTGTCCGGCCGATCATTCCGCTGGCATCTCGCATTCACGCCCCCGTTTGACTGCTGCTCGGGGATGTAGTTGTAGATACGTTAGTCTTAGTGGGTCGTTGGCTCCACCTGTTATCTCCTTCTACGACATGCTGTTGTCGTCGCCATATTCCATATGTCACTTAGTCATCTCTGCCTCGCTGCGGGTCAGCACCTCCGAAAGAAACGGAGGACTTCATTCAGTGACTCCGCGATCGCCCTCTGAACGATCAGAATAAGGTAAAGCTTGAAGATAAGTTTTGTACTCTATTAATTTCTCAGTCCCTCTAGTCGGGTGGGCGCCGGCCGGTCTTTCGGCCAGATCCCCCTAAAAACCGTACGTGCGGGTCTCCCCGCATGCGGCTCACGCCATTCGAGGTGGCCCAGCCCAGCATTCATTCGCAAATCCTGTAGTGAAATTGAGACTGCTCGACCTGACCTCGGAAGCAAATTCGCGTGTAGGCAGCGCTGTCTGTCGTACCGTTGACTCTATCTATTCATTGATCCCCCGCTTACTTTAAAGCTCGCTCCCTCTTTTTCCAAGAATTCATGAGCTCGGAAAAAGCCTTCCATTTCCGTCAAATGACCCGGCCTCCCCTGGCTCTTCCACCGTCCGGGCTCCCTTTCCTCCCTATGCTATGCTCCCCCGGCGCAGGCCTACCACACTTCGCGCCTGCGGCGTTTTCGCCAGACGGTCTTTGCCAGTAGTGCCATCCTCCCCGCTGGCTGTATGGGCGGGTTGTCCCTCGCTGCTGCGTTCTGTTAGGCTATGGATTAAAGGAACAAATGTAGTTGAATGGGACAGCAGGCGGGTTACACGTTCCACTGTGCCGAGATGTGAGGTGCAGGTGGTGATGATCACCCCGGGGTATGCGCTAGCGCCCTTGACGGGCACTCCAGGACCCGCCAACGCTCGTGAAAACCCGGGTCGGTCCTCCCCGACCGGAGGTGTGGATAACGAGGCCACCTTCACAACCTTCTCCCTTCTGTCCCTATTAAGTAGTAAGGTAGGGCGGTTCGCTTGAGTTGCTCAACCGCCCCGCCTTTTGCCCGGTGCTCATGACGCGCTACGGAACCTCCACCGTGCCGGGGGACCAAGCAGGGCATAGCTAGCGGCATAGGAGCCGACTCGGCGTCAGCGGCTTCGTGCCGCACTGGAGTGATCCAATATGTGGTTCCGCACGTTCCACCACTTCTCCGTTCATTTCCAATACTGATCGTGAAACACCATGAGCAGCAGGATGTTGAGGTCCGGAATTCGAAGTGAAATTTTTGATTTTTTTGTTCCTAGTCGTCATGGGAAAGAAAGGCAGAAATAAGAAAGAGATTATTCCCTTAGAGCTTGTCCAGTACCACCACAGAAATGAATCTCCTTCGCCCGCACGCGATAGCTCTACCTGGCGCTGGCGTGCCGCCTTGCATGCAAGCAAAGCGCTATTGGCGGCAATAAATAGCTCACTGAGCGATGATTGATGCAGTCAGTGCCCTCGATTGTTCCAGAGAGAAGGATCATGGCGCCCCAGAACCGTGACATCCAGCAGCAGCATCTCCTTGCGTGCGAGAGACTGACTTCTATGCCAGCCGTTATTCCCGGCTCTGTTATGAAAGAAAGCGGCAGCTAAAGCAAATCTAAAGCTTAGTTGCTTTTTGCTTCTGATTCTTAGCCAACCAACCACTTGCAAGCAACCGGTTAGCTGTTGCGCTTTCAAAGTAGAAGAGTGGTCTCTTAGAAGTGGTAGTGTAAGAAGCGCGCTATCCTCTTTGTCTTGAAAGAAAGTGAGTAAGCGTAGCGAAGCGTATACGTTAGGTAAGTAAGCGGCGTAATAAGCCGGCCTTTTAAGAAAGAAAGAAAGTCCCGGAACTAGAAAGAAAAAAAAAGTAATCGGACGAATAGAACATATGATTTTTTGAAGTGGCTGGCGTGGCGAGAAAAAGAAGTGGTTGGTCCCATGCACCATGCCTGCCGCCTGCTCTTGTCATGCAGGCTCCCCACGCTAAATAACATGGGGGCTGTTTGCCTATAGCAAAGATGGGGAACACCTGCTCGCTGACCCCTCTCTTCCTATGGACGACCAAAAGCAGGGTGCTCCCTATTACTCATCTATAGGGCGTATAAGACTGGATTTGCGGCAGTCAAGGTCTGTATAAGCGAAAAAATGGGCGCCCTTGTACCTGTTCTAGTTCTTGCAGGGCTCCTGTTCCATCTAAGCGGGAGCAGGGTTCGACTGAAGGAAGGGCAACCGTTCAGAATGCAAGGCGTGTGTGGAAGCGAGCAGGCAGGAATGAAGGCTGCGAACGATACACTTAATTTACCACCTGGTGTAGTGGTGCTTCGACCACATAAATCAGGAATATAGAAAGCGAAAATCGATGAAAAAAATATATATAAATATATGAGGAAGCCTGACGGAACTACACCTATAAAGAAGCTTGTTCTTTGAACCGTATCTTGCTGCCTTGGAACTTTATTCACGTAAGTGGAAGGAAGAATGCCACGGCAGAGGAGAAAGGACTGATCACCTGCCGATCTTTGATCCAACAAAACTATACCTGAAGAATGGGATACAGATTGACCGGCACAAAAGCCATCTCTATCAATCTACGCTCATTGATGAGACGGCGACATAGAGAAGAAAGTATACCGACCGAAGATACATACGGTAGGTGGGATCGAGGATGGAATCGAAGAGCGAATGCACTTGCGGTTAAGACAGGTCCTGCATCTCCTACCTAATGCAATTGACCGACCCGGCATCTCTTTCGCCAGAGCTGATACACTACAGGTTGAAAAAAACACTACACTTGGAGTGAACGAGCGCTGCGGTAACGAGCCGTAAGGTAAGAAAGAAGGGCATTCCTTCCGCCGTCGAGATAGATAGACGTCCAATCCTGCAGCAGCTAGTTGCTCGGTCTGTCTGATCTCACACTTCAATCAACCCCTTCGTACTTCGATCCAATCAATCGATTGATCAAGAGGCTAATCTCTTTTGTTTGGGCCGGTAGCTAAAAAGAAAGTCCCCGCTTTCTCTGGAACAAGGGAAGGGCAGCATAGCATTAGCTTCAATTGAACAAGCTCCACCTTGAAAAAGAAAGGTGGTAGGCCGAAGAACCGTTGAACGCTTCAACTTGGCCACTGAAGAAGGCGAAGGCTGGGCGAGAGACTGGGCCAACTTACTGCTTACTGCCATGGTTTAAGCTTTAGGCTCCATAGACGGAACTATGTATTAGGTATTAGGGAGGGGAGGACACCACTCAGCACCTAAGGTGGGGTTCAATGCCTAACAAAAACGGCCTCAAGAAAAAATCGGGGGGGGGCGCACGAAAGAGATGTGCGGCTGAGGGGAGGAGAGAAAGAACGCATGCATGGAGATTCTTTCTGTCGGAGGTTCGAGAATCTATGAAATGAAAGTTTAATTAATTTAAGGCTAAGGAAGAATTAAAGGAAGTCCATCACTGAGAGAAGTGGTGATCTCGTCTTGCTTGCTAGGAGAGAGGAAGCTTCCGGACCACCTTTTCCAGCCAGATAGCGAGCGATCACTCAGCAATGATACCGCCGGCCGGGAATGAGTACCTATCCCTTACGGGAATCGAACCCGTGTCTTCGACATGAAAAGACGATGTCCTAACCACTGGACGAAAGGGACCAAAAAGCCATTCTTCATATACATACCTCAGCTCCGAGAATAAATATAAGTTGTTCGTTTTGTTTCTATACGCAATTCAAGATTTCGTTTGTGTTCATGTTGGCGATTTCTGACAAGTCTTTAAAATAAAAGAAGAAAACGATGGTTGCTCAGTCGACCTTTACACTAGAGAACGGGCTCCCTCTAGTTATAAGGCTTTCTTTTTGCCTTCTCTTTCGTGTTGCTAAGTAAAGGAAGTCCCATCCCGCAAGCCAAGCAAGGGGCCATGCGGTCACGCCGCCCCACTCTGAGAACTGAAGTCAGTCCCCGCTTTCCTGCTTTTCAATCCAGCTGCAGTACTAGGTTCTAAAGGCTTGTTCCGTCTGGCCCCTACTTAGAGTTTGTCTAGCAGCACGTAGGCCGGCAGTACGTAATCCGTCCAGTCCGTCGAGTAGTCAATGTCGTATTTGACTCTAAGCGAGTGAATGGCTTTCCTGGTCTATTTCCATTGCCAACTTTCTTAGTCGTGGAAGGGGCTATTGCCTTTATCTTTACTAGTTTTTTAATCTCTTAGTCCAGCTATTACGTATATCCCGTACTCCCTATGTATGATGCTGGCCCTTTCGTCCTAGCTTTCCATTCCGTAAACATTCCAAACCCTACCATTGTTGGAAGTATTATCGCTTAGCGCTTGTGCTAAGGAAGGCTTACTGCTTTTTGGTTGTTGCAAGGGAATAGCTTTCCGGTTGTCTCCTAGTCTGTGTAATAGCCCCCGGGGGCTTCTCTTCTTTTCTTCTAGCATCTCCCGTAGCGGAGAAGCATTTCCTTTGCTTCGAATCAATCGTATCAACCTTTCCAGCACTAATCCTTGTGCTAATTCTTGTAGTGCTTGACTCAGTCTCTCCGTCAGTCCTCAATCCGTCTCGTAGGAAATGTCGTAGTATGAAAAAGGAATTATTATAGCTTAGCGCTTGTGCTAAGGAAAATCTTTCATCTTATTTTATTACACTTCTCTTTGAAGCTCTTTCTCAGATAATGATTATCTTCTTAGTGTGTGAAGTCCCTTGACTTGTTGGCTCACCCGAGGCGAGGACTGAGTTTGCTTTGTATCGAGGGTATGTGTATGCGGTTGGTTGTAGGACATGTTCTTTATTGTTAGAGGTTTCCTTATCTTATTTGATTTATCTTGTATGGCGGGACTGGTGATTTTTTTGTATCACCATTTTCCTATCCTTTCTTGTTCTAAGGAGAATGTGTCAGAGCTCTCCCGGCGAAAAGGAAAAAGCTTTCTTTCAGCCCCTGCTTTCTTATCATTGAAAGCCTTGGCAGCAACTAAAGCGGAATCTCGCCTAGCAGGTCTCCGAGAGCAATTGGCCAAACTCGTGACATGGTTTCTTTATCAATGAACTGTGTATCAACGTTGTGCCGTCTTTTTTTCACTCTCTCACTATCTGAACTTGAAGGTGAAGTCAGTGTTCCGGGAAAAGAAAAAGTAGATACGGGGCTAATAAAAGAAAGTGCTTCTATCGAAGAGGCCCACGTTTCTTGTGTTGAAGTAAGTACACCGGTGACGTATTATAAGATCAATGGTCTTCTTCCTTCTTTCCTAAGCTAAGAAAAAGTGAGTCAAAGCCCATAAGTGAGACAAATGTCATAAGAGAAGAAAGAAGAGAAGAAGCATCTCTTCATGTCTTGGTAGAATAGGGAGAGCGGAAGTCAGCTAGTCGAAATATGCCTTTGCCCTGGCTTGAAAGCCTGACTTGCTTGCTGTTGAATCGACTGTGGGAATTAATTGGAAAGCCAACCAGAAGGAAGAAAAGAGCCCAACCAAGGGCGATAGGCAGGAGCGAGTGTGACTTTCGCTTACGGGAAGCAGCACAAGCGAAGTACTCTCTATTCGTTCTACTTGAGCTATCTCGCCCCACTTTCGGACTTAGCCTGAGACTTCTCACAAACGGCCCGTTCGATTTTCACTTGATCATGAACTCCTCACTCCAATCGAGATGAGTGAAAATCGCTACTCCTCATTCTTCATGAGCTAATGAACTCCTCACTCCAGGAAGTGAGCTACTTGAATATGAACTCTATTATCAGTTCATTCCAGGGCGTAGAAGAAAGCTAAGAATGCACATTTAATTGACCTACGGGTAAAGCACACGGGCAGGGCAGCCCCATTGAACGGAAAGATGAACTAATCCGTGCAAGCATAAGAGGGCTACCCTGACTAGAAAAGAAAGCCCATCTCCTTCCTAAAGAAAGAACCTTCCACTATCGATACGGAACCCATTTCTCGTTCACAAATGAGTTGATTAGCTTATCACGTGGCCTGATATGATCAATTTCGTGGCTCGCTATCCTATGTATTTACATCGTTGAAATACGAGCTGCCTTTGTCCAACCGGTGGGTAGTTTACCTACCCACATATACAAGGTCGTCATTAGGTGTAGATTTCCATGTAGGTTCCCAACACATCCCTTTCTTAAGGGGAATGGTGGTGATCCAAGGGAAATATTTCCGGCAGATGGCCTTGAAGTGAACCTTCATCAAAGCCATCACCTCCTGGACTGATCCAATGTCATCCACGGGATGGGTAATGGACCAAAAAGTCTCGCTAGACACTGGTTTTGCGAGTTCTATAATACGGGCCACCCCAAACCAAGATAGATACATACAATCTGACAAGATAGTCAGCTCGATCATCCCGTACACTAATACAGTGCCGGTGACGTCGAGGGATAATCCGATGAATCCCGGATCGGGTCAACGAGACAGCTATCGAGGTCTGTTCATGCTTGATCGGATTAGCGGCATAATACCGCTGAAGCGAAACTGAACACTGCTTTAAATAAAGCGCAGTGAACAGCGACTTTCTCGATAGTTGAAAAACTCGTTTGCAGAAGTGAGTTAGTGCAAGACCAACTTCCACTGTAAGGCGACCAGAAACGATTAGAGGGACCCGCCATTCTACTCTACGACGATACATATGTAGAAAGCAAAGCCTATTTTGATTTAGTTAGAGAGGGAATCGTTCCTCTCTAACTAAAAGTGAAAACTGGGAAGAAGGCTTGCTTTTCGTTGATCTCTTACTGGTGAACCATCACTCGAAGGACTTGCCTTTTCGTTGAGCTAGTCCCGTAAAGAAGAGACAGCTATATACAATCGTACCATAGCCATGACCGTTCCTCTCGTGCTTCTTTCGAGGAAGCACATCGATCCACTCTCATTCGAGTTCTCCATTTGTGTTGCCAAGGTAATCTTTCTTTTTCCTTAGGGACTAGTATATGCCACCCTCTATCCCGCTAGGAAAGGGAAGACATTGATACCAGCCTTTCCCTGCGACTTTGAAGGGACGGATAGATTGATACCAACCTTACCTGCCAACAAGAATAAGGGTATTCTCCTTAATCAAACTGGTTTAGTCGTTTATGTCTTCTAGCTTGATAGGCGAAGCATGGTAAGGAGACGGAAGCTTTAAGAGATAGGGGATTTAGACCAAGCTTTCCTGCTACTCGGAACTGCAGTCAGGAATTAACACTGCTTTCCTGCACTACTCGAACCAACAAGCTACTATTAGGATAGTTGCTTGTTCCTTCACTCCTTTGTCGAAACATGTGGAATTCCAGCCAGTAGGAAGGAAGAATTCTTTAGGAGTGCCAATCCATCTAACTTGAAAGAAAATCGTCTTTTAGCTCTTTATTTCCCCGCAGATGCTGAGCCGAGCTGAGCAAGCTGATAGGGGCTAACAAGGGCTTTATTCACCGCGAGGTGGACAGCACTCCACCGGCCCGACCCTCTCATTGAATGACCTAATATGAACCTGTGATGGCTCACTTGCTTTCTTTCCAAGGTCTCAGTCGACTGGATTTCTTTCTTCTTCTTCTTCTGCTCCTATACGTCGTCCTTTCTCATCCTCAGCTAGACCTTCTGTCTGTATGCTCTCATCCAGAGGATTGGCAAGCCAAAGAAAATGGAAAGACCGAAGAAAGTTCGGAAGCCTTTTGTGCGACCGTCCAATCTTCGCGGCCTTAACATGGAGGCTCTACGACGAGAGCTACTCAATAGCTCAGACATGCAAGAAGAATTCAATAAGTACGAGGCAGATCCTCGACGAGAAGAGTGGTTGAAAGACTACTCTGAAGGAAAAAGGAAAGAGATCGGAGACAGATGGCTTGATCACTGGATTGTGACAGGGAGCACCATGTCACTCCTTGATTATGTTTATCGCTCTGGTTTTGTCTCAAGACCAAGCAAGCTACTTTTTCCAACAAGCCATCCGCCCGGAGAAACAGCAACTGCTAGTGTGAAGGCAACACTGACGACAATCGAGCCCGCGCTATCAGCTAACGGGTCTGAGCAATCAGATCAGCCAGACGAAGAGCTGCAGCAGAATGACAATCCTCATCAAGGATGCATCTCAAAGCCAGACTGACCGGGCTATCCCAGACAGAAGAATTGCCCAGGAGACAACCGTCATTCCCGTCGTTTGCGCCAGTCATAATTGAAGGCATTTCTGCAACCCCGCTTGTGGACATCTATGAAACCGATGGACCACTGGGCGATGATGGAGCGATTCATTCTCCTAAGTCCGGCGGGATAGAACTCAGAGATTTCCGATGTTGGAGTATGATCTCCCAGGAACAGGAAAAGCACTTTAAAAAAGCCTCTATATTACATTACCCGGAAAACTCAAATAGCAACCAAGGCTGCCAGGGCGGGAGGCTGTAGGGAGATGAGCTGGCATTAGACTGACTTTACGATTGAACACCCACGATCGCTTTCTCGGCACATCATCGGTAGGGAAAGGCAGGTCATTGAATCTACTAGCTGGCATCATATGGAATAAGCACTTCACGGGCCTATAAATACCTCTGGAAGGGAATTCGATCCATTTATTCATTCCATGGAGGCAAGCAGATCTCCCACCACTTTCTTATCCTTGTCTCGGTTCCATACTTTGATTCGCCAGGGGATGAGCGACCAACTCCTTGCTAAGTGGTAAATTACTCCTAAAAAAGCTACATTCAACACTGAGGAGAGTTGGGATCCGACCCGTTGCTTGCTGCCGCAAGCAGAGGAAGCAAACGGGGAGAAGTCAAGTAAAGCAAGCGTAGGCTTCTCGCTTCGTCACAAGCTGAAAAACGTAAGGGCTAGCTAGCGCACTACGGCCAGAACAAGCAATCGGAGGATGCTGAGTTGGACAAGCAAAGCAGCCAGCATATGGAGTCCAACTTCCAGCGAGGCTAAAGCTCTATCCTTGGTGGGCTATTGTGATTGGCTTACAAAAAAACCAGTCTCGGTCTATCTACTGATAGGCTTACCCCTTTGGTATCGGTCGTCAGCCTTGCCTTCTTGGACTCTCGCTACTTTTGATTATCTTAGTTCTTGTCAAAAGACTCGATTCACTTTTCCTCTTGCTCGATTAGCTAGCTTTTCTCTTTTTGATTTGCGGTGACTTTTAAGCGTCATGAGGCGCATAACATCATATTAGTGCTTCTTATTATAACTCAACCTTATATCCAATCGTGCCAACCTGACTTGAGAACCAGGAGTATATATCTTTTTTTTGTATAATTCCTTTAGGGCGGCTGGATCGGTCTGGGCTTTGTGGGGCGTCGTGGCACCTCAGTCGGTGTGAGAGCGAGAGGTGGTGGCTAGTCCTTAGGCGCTCAGACGTAGCAATGGAAGGACGGAGCAAAGCAAGGGGGCAGGTGGGCCAGGGAAAGAGGCCTGAGTCCGGTAATGCATCAGTAAATCCCGAGCAAGGAGTACAAGGGGTAGGCGCCTGACCAAACGCTTACCCAATTTCGAAGTCCAAGACTCGCTAGCAACTACTTACTCTACACCCATTCCAACCAACAGGCAAGACAGGAACCGCTAACGAGGGGCGCCACAATCAAATAACTTAGTCCCGGCCAAGCTCAAAGACTTCGAGCTCTAAGCACAAGAATCAAGAAGGAATAGGCAAACAGCAGTGCTCACCACGTCGGAAGGAAAGGCCAGTACGTAATACCCAATGCCAAAAACCAGGGGCTAGAAAGCGCTAGTCCATGATCTGACTCAGAGCGAAGGCGTATCGCGGAAGAGGATCGACGCGAATATACGTTGCTTCGACTGAGCTAGCTTTTGTCACGGCAGCCAATATGAGGAGTGGCGACCACGGAACCGTTTAGTTTACCGACGTCCGTCCAGCGCTACTCGACTACGCCCATCGTTCCCCCAATATTTGACTCGTTACCTCGTGAGGCGCATTAGACCTAATTCCTTAGGAATGCTCCAATCATATAAAATGCTCGTTACCTCGCAAGGCGCATTAGAATGAATGGCTGTTTTGATATACATCTATATAAAGCGTAACCGAGCCCGTATTCAAAATGAGAAAGAGAGAAAGATGGCACTAGACGCAAGAAAACATACGTACTTAGACACGGTTCGACAACTAAGTAGAATAGCACGGGACGACTGTCACTAGGGTCTTGTTTCCCCCTCCCCTAAGTATGGGTTCATCTTCAAAAGAAGAGAGCTAACCTCAACACAGACTCACTTCTCCCGAACAGTTCTAGAAAAGGGTGGGCTGAACGACAAGATGGAAGTGTCTTTTCTGGTAAGGCTAAAGACGAGACCCGGAAAGTTCCGGCATAGTAGCGCGCCAAGCCAAAGAGCAAGCGAAGCTGCAAACCGAAGACCCCCAAAAGGTACAGCAAGTTACAGCATCTAACCTAACCTTCAAGAAGCCTTTTGGAAGACCTTAGAGAACCACGACTCAACTCGTAGTCTCTAGGGTTACTAAACTTATTGAACGAATTGAAAAACTCCATAGATTCTCTATTTGAAATCTCTGAGAGTAAGTAATTCGTCTGGTCGTATGGATAACGAACCAGGTGAGACCACAGTGGATAGCCTATATTGCGCACCAGTTCCTCATAAGGGACTGAACCAGGAGTAATCCCAGCCAGAGTTTTCGGAACACTGTGGGCGATCATTAGGCAATACTGTATCTCATCTCTAAGCTTAGTAAAGATGCCACCCTTCTTTTGTTTTGAACGAGAAGGTATAGCTTTCCAGGTTGGACAGAAAGTAACGCCTTGACATAGAGGCATACTTTCTATCTTGGGGCAGTACCTAACTAAAAGGTACCTAGAGTAGCGGACAATATCTATGATACGGTCACGCCACTGGTCGGTAACCTGAGAAGGAGACACAATAGACTCCAAGATACTTCGGTCAAGCCGTTTGGCAAGCCGAATAGACCTACATACTGAAAAGTATGACAGGTAAATCTTGACAAGTTGGTCTGCCTTCTCATCCTTTCTTCTAATCATTTTACGATGAAATGAAGGGATGATTGTTGGGTAGTTCCATAAGAGTAGTATAGGGTCAGGAATCCCGGTCTTTGAATGGATCAGCTAGCAGTAGTTGTAATAGCCACGCCAGTCAGTGAAAAGCATGAAAGCAGCGGCCTTATTAGATGTGGGGCTTCTAGCTCTCGTAGTCAGAGTAGCAATAGCAAGCGGTAGCCGTATCAGCCGCCCAGCTTGTAATAGATAAAGGCAGCTGTAGCCCCGGTCAGGTAGTTAGGGAATGAGCAGTAGTCCAAGCTATAAGGTGAGGTAAGAAAGCAGGTCTGACAGTAAGCCCCAATCTTTGAAAATAAAAAAAGCTTGTTTTATATCTCCTCAATTCAATAAAGGCTCAAGGTAAGTAGTCGTAGCTGCACAAGAAGCGGTAACAGCAATAAGCTGTAGTCGGCCGATAAGAGTCGCTTTAGAGATAGGGGGTAGTAAGTGCAAGCATATAGGTCAGAAGACGGGTTAGAGCAGGAAGCGGTAGTCCGGTAAAAGCAATAAGAGCATGGAGGCCATAATACCGGTGTTTTCATTGGTCAGCAAGAGTAGGTCCGCCGATAAGGCCAAGGTAAGAAAGAGTTAGGTAGGAAAGAGTACAGCAGAAAGCAGCATGGGCAAAGATTGAGCCATAGGTAGTAGCCTGAACTGCCTTATTGAAGTAGAGGGAAGCAGAGTAATCTGGCAAGAAGACAGACTTTCAATTCAAAAAGGAGAGTGGTGCATCGTAGTAGTTCAACCACCAGTAAGGACAGTGAGGTTTTTATCCCTATTATTATATTAGCTTTTAGTGATCCAGTGCCGCCGGGATTCCTCCTCTTTGCTTTGCTGCGAGCAATCCCGGCAGCAGAAGAATCTTGCAGAAATAAAGATTTTAGAGGAGCGGCCCTTTTGCGCATTTCCTGCCTTGAGTTGATAGAAAGGCAAGATGATTGCCTAGCAGAAGCAGCCCTTAATGCGAACGAACGGAAATAAGGGTCGAAGGTTTTGGGCAAGGAAATTTGGATGACGCGCTACGGAACCTCCACCGTGCCGGGGGGACCAAGCAGGGCATAGCTAGCCAAGATTGATCTTAAAACTCAAATTTGGGGGAGTTGACTGGTGCCAGCGCCACACGATTCTTTCGCTCGATGGAATAATTTCTTATCCCACTTTTTTTGAGTAGGAATCCATGTGGTGTGGGCTTTATGCTTTGGATCATTCCTGCTTCATTCTAATTAGACAGTAATCAGGAGAGTATTACGGAGCTGCGAGATTTCATTCTCCCCAAGCCGCCTTGGCCACCTTAGTGAATTGAGTTAGTTGGTTTGCCTGTGCTGGAAAGCAAAGACCAGCTAAGAAAAGAATGAGCTAATCACCTTGCTTTTGAAGCAGTTCTTGTGCTTAAGAGGATTGGTTGTGTTTGTTTTGTTTGAAAAGTCTCTCCTTACTGAAGAAAAGAAAGAGCTCGCGAGTAAGTTGAAATGGTAAAAAGTCTCGGGCAGGTGCTGGACCAGAGACTAAGTGGTCGGAGTAGAACAAATCAGTCGAATTAGTAGGTTGATCAGTTACTAGCCTCCTGCATTGATTGGTTCGAATCCAATTCGTGGTAAAGGATCTAGTAGGTCGGGTAGCTTCTGCTATCTTTTTTGTTCACAAAAAGAGGAAACATTGAGTGGCTTGGGCTGATGTCATTTCTGTCCTGGGGGCCGCTATTTATCCGGTGTTTTCGTAAAATAAGGAGGGGTTTGAATCACTAAACAAGGAAATCCCATTTCAATACTTCGGTTTTCAAGACCGACTCTTTCTATTTCCCGCAGGGCGGTCTACGAAGACCTTTCCTTGGCAGTGGCCTTCCTTTTCAACATTTTGTTGACCACTCCCTTTTTTGGAGAAGCTGACGAAACGTGACCTTTTTCGGCGCATCTTAAGTTGATGCCAAGAAAGAGAAAGAAAAGAATAAGTAAACTCCTCTAGTTGCGAAGGGTACTGCTTACTACAGATTCGAGTGAAATGGCTGGTGCCATAGAGACTTGCTGGTGTCCGTCGGTCAATCAGAGCAGCCACCGGCCCTCGGGGGCTCCGCGCAGTCTTTGTAGCAAAATAGAAATTCGCGACGGGTCCTATCGGAAATCCAAGGAGGTGGAACTGCCAGTTGATTGACTCTTAATCTTCGAATTCTGATCGCTTTTACTGGCAGGAGGATAAGGTTCGGAAAAGCAAGAGAGGAGCTCTCGGTTGATGGGCCAGGCCTCCGAACCACTTGACTTTCCGGTAATACGAGGTGCTGTCAGGAATGCCCGAATACCTGTTAGCAAGATCTTTTGGGCCAGAGTTGCAGACTCCGGGAGAAATACACACGAAACAAAGATATGAACTTGGTTAGTAGAAACTCCAGGATTTCTTGCTCTGCTAAAGGGGCTTATTTATTCAGGGGGGAGAGTGAAGCAGGTTTGGAAAGGAATCTTGGATCCACCAATTCGAGTAAGGTCTTCTATTTGAGTTGAGAACCGGAATAAGCAGTAAGGTAAGTATAAGTAAGCCGATTTCGGACTTGCTCTAGCATCAAGTTCGAAGAAAACGAAATCCGAGAAATGAAAAAAATATCCCTTTTGACTACGCAAGTGGAGGCGTTGCGTTAGCAACCGTCAGGTTTCGTCGGGCGAGATATTCAGGAGACTAGGCAGGAGTTGGTTGTTGTACCTCTCATTTCAATCAAAAAATAGAGTGCTGGCTCGCTATTATTTCTGCATCAATCTTGATTTGTTTCCACTCATTCAGGATGGATCATCTTCTCCGCTTCACCCCTTTCTGAAGGCGGAATACAAGGGTCTTGAACTGAAGAAGAGCTTCTTGACTTTGTTCTTGATTCCCCGATCGACCTGGACCTTCATTCCGCTCCCTCACATAACTAGAATACCGGGAGCAGACTCCTGCGTAGCTTGCTTTGTGCCTGCTTAGCCACAGCGGTTGACCAAGCGAGCAGGCAAGGATGCCGACAAGAAAGGGGAAGACTTGAATAGCAGACGTCCAGTTCTCTTCTCATCAAATTCCATCGAAACTCTCTTGGACTAATAAGCGGGCGGCACTAGAAAACGAGATATTGACCGACGGACTACGTGGAAATTGAATTCTGCCAAGCCCTCTGTTAGAGCACGAAGCGCGTAAGCGCGAAACGAGAAGAGCTAGCTTAGCTTACCCCTTGCTTGTTCAGGAGAAGAAGGGCCGCTTTTCTTGTAGATTCTATTAGTCTTCATTCTTCCAGTGGACGGACGAGAGAGAGGCCAACTCTATGCTATGGACCTCTCCCTTTCAGTGGCTTCTTCCAGTGAATGCTTGAGCTTGAGAAGCTTCACACCAATTCTTTCTACAAGAAAACGCTCTCCCGCAATGTTCTTTCTTTTCCGTATCAACTTCTCTGGATCACACACTATTTGAACTGAGTTGCAAGAATAAGTTTCTGTCAGAGAGTTGGCTGCTAAGCGTTGGAAAGCTTCTCTCGGGAAACTTTTATTTCTCATTCACGCGAAGCGCGAAGGGATGGGGTCAGGACTTTCAATCCGAAGGTTTCATCTCTTTCGAGAAGTTTTTTTGGTATTCTTCCGGAGTCGGTCGAAGAGAAGGGATTTCTTGCTCATTTTTCCCATGCCCCAGACAGTCTCTCTTTTCCCAGTCGTGTGGGGAAACGCGCGAAGTAGACAGCAAGCAGCAAGCAGCAAAACACTGCCGCCTCAAACCAGGATTGTTGCTCAATGACAGGAAAGTCAACAGTTTTTAGAGGAATGACGTCGTACCTTCGCGCTTCGCCAAAAGTGATGGGATTTGATACGAAAGCTTCATGGACATACCTACTATAGTCGTATTCTGGAAATACGCAGTGAAACTGCTCATCGAAGTAGGTTAAGGCGAAATTGAGTAGGACTTCTGTTATCAGCTCCGAGGATGGTATACTACATAGCATATCCTTTCTTATGTTTGTTCCACTTTGATCCAGTATAGGCAAATGTAGGAATTGACGTACAAATTCTCTAATTGCGTACATAATGCTATCTCTGCAAACAGTGATCGGCTCGATAACCCATCTTTTCCTGAACCTCTCTTGTGTATGTTCAGTCTCAGCCAGTCAGCTCTTTCGCCGTATGGATTCGGAGTGGAGCGCGAAAGGGAAGCTATTCCTGATTTTAGGAACTGCTTCGAGCTAGATGGGTCAGTTAGCAAGTCAACCAACCCTTCTGAGGGAGTTCGAAAGTGAAACCATGGTAAGAGACGGACCTAATACCTGCCTTAATTCCTGCCTTTAGTAGACTACCCATTCCTATTAGTAGTTCGGCATTGGGTTAGGGCAAGGGTTACTTCAGGTCTTTAGCGAAAGCCATGATTAGCCAGAAACAGGGTTCTCCTTCTAGACCAAACTACCAATCCTAGTAGGACGAAGCTTTCCATGAGGTACAAAGCTCACGATAGGCAAGTGGTAACGGGAAGGACCTTTTTCTTTCGCATTAGTCACACTAACATCTGATGGGTTGCCTGAGACGGAGTCACTCGTATGACCTAGGACGGATAAGAGCCGAAGCAGGTGTTACCTCGACAGTTGGGGATTTAGTTACACTAACTTACCATCTCGCTTTGGGAGAATCGATCGATCCGAGAGTGAAGCGGAGTTTCAGACCGAGTGAAATCCTCTGTTTTCAATCTCTTTGCAGTTTGACACGGGCATTGGCAAGCCAAAGAATGACCGCGAGCTAAGGATGGCGTGCCTGCCCCGATCAGGGGTGGGTTCTTAGGCTCACTTGCCGCGTTAAAAGGCAGGTTGCGTCGAATCGTTAACCTGACCTGAGGTTCCGCGGGTCCCTTTTCCTTCCGGGGGGTTAGGGGAACATCCGCAGAGAATAATTTAGAAATCGACTCCTTGCTTGAAAAAGAAGCCTGCGGTCACAAGGAAAGAACTCTGCCTCTTCTCCTCTTGGTCCCGTTTCCGCTCCTAGCGAGCTAACATCAGCAAATTCACTTCAAAACTCTCCTGCTATTCATTCCTCCGCTTGCCAATAACCTCCATTCGAAGCCCAGCCGGGAAGGGAAGGCAAAACAATGATTCCCCTGCCTGTAAATGCATCTAAGGAACCCCGGAGCTCTCCTGCTTCGCCCATCTATTGAGAGAAAGTACAAGCCTGCAAAGCCCTTCCTAGCAATAGTGGTCGAAGCCATCTCTTTCCTATTCCATTTCCAGTGCTTAGCGGGCCTCTGCTCCAAGGCAATCTCTCCCCTTTCCATCAATAAATAGCTGGCTGGGCATCTCATTGATTCACCATCCCTCGAGGGGAAGTACCTGCTGACGAGAAGAGAGAAGGAAGTAATCGCCTCCATATCCAAGTCTATCAGGTGAATGCACTCCAAGTGGCTAATCCCCATCTTTAAGTCCATTTGTTTCTTCCGCGAATATATATCCTTCTCAAACAAGCAACGGATAAGCGCGCTAGCGCGAAAGCCTAAGCGTTAGCGCATACGTTTTCTTGCTGGGATGGATGAGGTTTTTTCCTGGTTCACTCAAAAACGACGACCTTGCAGTAATCAAAGAAAGACCTGGCTGAACTGGGAACGACATGGATCACAGGTATGAAGCGAGCAAAGAAAGTAAAGGATAGGCGAAAGGAGTTGAACTTGAAAAGAAGAAAGGATAATTAAAGCGCCGAGCTTGGGAACTCAATCAAAAGGCGAACACAACCAATACGCTATAGGCCAACATCCTAACCCCACACGAATGAACATACTGAGGGGGATGAAAGAATCTATGACAAAACTCCCTTACAGGATGAGTTCCCCGACAGAGCAAGAAGCTTACGCAACAATGCTCTACTAAAGCAGTAGACACACAACGCATTTAGCAAACATTGAAAGCCGTTCGACTCGTTCTTCTATCAAGTGAAGAGCGCAGAGAGAGACCACTGCACATACTAATTGCTTAGGTAGAGAGAGTTTCTTTCATCTCGCTTTGAGAGCTCATTTTGTCTATCTTTCTGAAGCGCGGCTTTTTCTTTCCTAGCTGACCCGCCTCGGACACCTAAGTGAACCGGACAACCGGGACGGGAGACAACTCCTTCCTTCAACCTTCTCATCGAAGCCCCTCGATCTTTATCCTCAGTTGCCCCAAGGCTTGCTGCTTCTATGTGACCCGACTGATCTGTTCCCGACCGACCCGCCTACGGATGGCCCGTGGGATTACTTGAGTTGTCTGCTGACCGGAGTGTGGGATCCGATCAAGCGTGTGCCTTCCACCGACAACCCGACTGATTCACTGGTTTTTCGCTTTATCTAGTTTGTCACATCATGGATTGCTTTGGCTATTAGAGGAGGTAGCGAACCCCTAATCTTCTTTCAGTTTATGGTGCTACATTCCCCTATCTCCAAATCCAACCGATTACTGGATCTTGGACTTTCCATCAAGATCTACACTCCAACCCGAATTGCCTCGTCACGGCAGTTGCTCGTGATTCTGCATCTCTGTAACAAGCATCTGGTACCAAGAGAGGAACCCATTTCATCATTGTCTTGGCCGAGGAAAGTTGGTCGAGGGATCGGATCAACGGATGCGTTCTATGGATGCATTGAGAAATGAGCCCAGCTACCTACATGTACACTCTTTTCCGTCTGGCCTTGAGGATCAGCTTTCAGCGAGGAGGATCCTTCCGTTCCGAGAGGCAAGATCAGCTCCAGAGCTCAATCGCACCTTCGCGCACAGCCCTCTCTAACTCAGCTTTATACCTATATTCAGCTTTTTCGGATGCGTCTACTGATGCGGATTCGTATGCTGAGGCTAATGCTTCTCTTTGTTTCAGCGAAAGAATTAATTGCCCATCTAACTTAGCTACTGGAATCATTACTCTTCCCAACCCTGACTTATATCTTTCCGCCCACCACCCTTCATGTCTGTTGGCTTAGGTGCGCTATTTCCACGAGCCAGGAGCTATTCTGAACATGACTTAGCTCCTTATGGGTTGGCCGCCTCCTCCCCTTCTCATAGTCATTCTATCGAGAAGAAGGCCTGTGGAGAATCGAATCGTCAAGACCCTACGCGCGTTTTCTTTACTTTTTACTGCGCTCGTCTCGCCCTAATCTCGTGTCCAGGTCACTACGGACGGGAACTCTATTTATCTATGCAATTCCCCATATCCGACGCACTCGACAGCCCTCTTCGCAGCCTTGCTTGCTGGCAAACCCACCATGGTTGGTTTGCCTTCCTTTGAAGCAGAAAGAAATAGCTAGTTTGGCTCCTTCCATACCTTCTAAGGTAAGGGGAACTAAAGTTTCGCCCTCATCGAAGTGGTTTGGTTGATGACCCTTCTTGATCAGTTCGTCCGGCTGAGCGAACTAGACGTCTTTCGTACAGAAATTCCTTGCCTAAGGTTTTGCTAGTAGGTTGGTGTGAAGCATGAGAGCATGAGCGAGCTCAGTCTTTCGCTACTCGTGTGACCCTGCGTCCTGGCTTCTTAGGACTGAGCGGTGCTTCCCGCTATACTAGAGATGAAACGGCTTACCTGACTCAATGGTCCTACTATGGAATCTTTTTAGTAATCAGAGCATCTGAAATGCGATAAAGGCAAAAAGTAAAATGATGAATTTAGATTCACTCTTCCTACTCCCCGCTTGCCGATCTCGACCAGTCCTTACACTGAGTGCTTTGAGCTCTCTCTCTGCTGCCCGCTGAAAACAGTCCTACCTAATAGTATAGTCCCTCCCCTACGGGTGAGTTCTCTTCTCCTTCCTTTATTCATGCCTTCCATCGTAGAATTAGGTGTAACTAGCTATCTTCTCTTATTCCTTCCTTCCCGCCCTGTCCTTAAGGGAAATCCTGTTTTAAGCCAAAAAGATAAGGGTCTAGAAGAAGCAAGATCAGGCTAACAAAGTTTGGTAAGGGAAGCGCCCCGAGTTGCTGCCAGATCGAGACGGTAAGCCACACTAGTAAAGGGGACCACTCGCCTGAGTGGAGACGACTCCTAGTTGGTTACACCCTCTGCCCCTAGAAGCTATCTGACCCACACCGGTACCATATGTCAGCATATCAATGCCTTACTTTAACAGATGGTACACTTAAAAAAAGAGAAAATTCCATCTAATGGCGACCAACCGTTGATGTGTTTACCCAGAAGTAGCTAGCCAATTGGCCGGAGAGGGGGATGAGGAAGGAAATCAAAGTTCCCATGAAGTCGTTGCAAACAATCAAGCTAATTCTCCTTAGCGAAAGCTACTAAGCCCAATCAGTTCGGCTAGCCTACAAAATCAGAGGTACTCATTGAAGGCGAAGCCCAGTCGTTCCTACGAGTTAATCAACGAAAGAAGTTGGTCGCTGGTCAACCGCCGATTCGGGGAAGACTTACTGCCGATCATGCGGAAGTTGGGAGCGCGTTGCCGCTGTTAGGCAGATACTTTGGTTAGGGCGACTATTGATATTAGTTCGTAGTTGATGGTTATCACCTTACTGTTCTTGATACTTTGAATTTCTTGCTATAGAGTCAGTCGCTCTTTTGGGTATCACCGGTTCTTTACCTCTTATGGGACGGGGCACATCCCTATTCTTAAAGTGAGATGTTGCCCTATCATTTTCCTCGCTACGCCCCGGAGCAACACTAGGTTGTCATAGATACAGATACATCGGTATCACCTGTCCAATGGCCCTGTCTCACTCCCGGGGGTCTCTCTTCGCTATCGCTTGAGAATACAAATTCTTTTGATTAGAAGCACTATCCATAATAGCCAAATGCTTCTGTTGACCACCAAGTCTAAGAATTCCTTGGACCGGAAGACCCAGCACACAGGACGAGAGCCCTTAGGGCATACCACTACCCACCTATAAGACTATGCATCTTGGATGAAGCACTAGCACAGGCGGGCATCCGTCCATACATATTGAATGAACAATCTGACTAAGGGCCATAAGTTTCTAAGAAAGCTAGGATTCTGAAAGTGTAAAGCACTACTTGAATCCATCAATCTTGTCTTCCCTCAACGAGCTATCCTAGCAATAAAGTTAATACCTGGCCTACTCCGTGAGAGATCCCCGGGAACAGTTCTATAACATGGTTAAACCGTCGACTAATGTTGAGTATGGGTCCGGCCTATCCGACCGATGGAAGAGATGCCGAATCCTCACCATTTAACCAATCAATGGAAGGAATGACTAGACGCCGAAGCGAAGTAGGGCTTTAGAGGAAGAAGGATTTCCTCGATCGACCTATGATCCGCTTGCCGTTCCATTCCTTTTGATATCCCGACCACAGCGACTGACCACATCAACCCTCGTGGTATCACACCTGTGACCGACCAATGATTTCATTTAAAAAGATTTGGCCATCGGGGCTATAGTGGGAGTAAACCTCCGCCTCCGAACTGACCGAGCAAGAAGAGCCCCTCTAAGGACAAGGTTCGGCCGATTAGCTTGGTTACCAACAACCCTTTCGGGCGTTTCTTTTGCCCAAGTTAGCTAAGTCGCTTTTCTTTTTCTTTGAAAGCGGACCTAGATCCAACCCTTTTTATTAGTACATTTTTTTGCTTCGGGACATGCCCTTATCAATTATTTTCCAATTGTAATCTAATAGGCCTATTAGTCCGCTGAACCACAAGGTTGTCCCATTCGAAGGAATGCGGCTTCTTTTAATGCATAGTCGCTATACAAAGAAGAGTTTGAGACTAGTCCATTCCGCGAATCGCAATAAACATTTTATCCGCCTTCCCCCACAAATGAGCTTGCTCCTACGTCTTTGAATGGTGCATCCACCGGCTGCAAGGGCTTCCCTGTCCCTCCGTGTTCTTGAAAACAAACTAAACATGAATTTCGCTTGAAGGACCGGAAGTGCCTTCTACATTATGAGATGCATGGATAGGTCAACAGAAAGCGGGTAGGAAAAGAAGTGCCAGTACGAGAGCCGGGCTGCTCCCCCAAGAGACGGGGATAAAGACATGAAGTCAACAGAGCAAGCACGTGTTTGTGTACGCACGCGGGAGTAGAGATCTTCCAAGGCCAGTCTCCTTTATGGATAGTATACGTTTACGGCCTGAAACACCCAAGAACTCAGGAAAAGAATCCCAGTCGCTAAAAGCCCCTTTTCTTTGATCTACGGGAATGCCTTAAAGTTATACCTCAGCCGAGCCCATTAAAGTAAGAACGGCACAGGGAAAGTAAGGGCGGCGTAGAGATCGGGAGATCAACCAGGATATTCCGGCACATGACTCGGCGGAAGCAACCTTACGAGGGCATGAAGACGCACAAGAGAATGTACCGATTCTTGGGTCTTCCGGCTTGCGGTAAAAGGCCCACCTGACATACGGCTATGATACAGCAAGATACGCATTGAAAGGGAATGACGTGGATTAATGAGATGGTAACGAAACGGAGCCAATCCCGGTCGATCTCGCAGCAACCCTACTTGGATTCATCAACCTGTTAGCCTTTCATCGCCTATCAGCTTTCATGGCCTATCCGCTCTTTGCAGGTGCAAAGGTATTCGCACCGGACAAAACTCAATTAACAATGGGTATTGGTACGAGTTGGAACACAAGTTCCATGAGCAGTTTTATCGAGCTGAGCCGGAGCTGCTAATAAATAGTGCCTTAACTTCTGAGCTGCACCAAGGCCAAGCACACCTTCCTTCTCAACCCTAGGCTAATTCCCTTCCGCTGGAGTGTCATCACACGACTTAGATAGTCAGTATATAGGCTTCTCCCGCCCTTCATCATCCTCCTGGGCAAGGAGCATGAACATATAAGTTTCCGTAGAGGAAAGGTACAAGAGGCATGTAATCCTGGTGGTTGAACCATAAAGAGTTCTTCATTCAACTTACCATGTAAAAAGGCATTTTGTTTTTGACATCCATCTGTCAACTCGGCCATCCACGAGTGACAGCAACAGACAAAACAATCCTTATATTATATATAGTAGTCGCTTTAACTACAAGACTGAAAGTTTAGTCAAAATAAAGACCTTCCTGCTGTGTGTAGCCTTTTGCCACTAGTCGCGCTTTATAGCGCTCTATCGAACCATCAGCACGCTCCAACATTTTGTTTTTTTAGACCCAGCGACATCCAACAACGTTCATAGAAGGTTCATATGGCACTAAAGACCAAGTATTATTCTGCAGAAGAGCGGTATACTCATCTTTCATAGCCGAAACCCATCCACCGGAGCAAGGGAAGAGAGGCTCGTTCTTGAACTTGAAAAAGTAGAAATCAAATAGAAGGTGACGGAACGGAATTAGACCTAGTAGATCAGCACAAAGCTATTGATCCAATCCGATCCAAGATGAGGAACCGAGTTCTTCTTCCTATGGTTGGCACGCCCTCTCAAAGGGGAAGAATCAGATTCGATCTCCGGGCTCATTCCCCCGGGGGTGTGAAAAGGAGTACGCGTAGAAAGAAAGTAGCTCTTCGTGGGCAGCTCATAAGAGGACTAGGGAGCTCGTTCTAAAGAGAAAAGAACAACTTTACAGAGTGCAGGTCTGGCTCGCAATCCTAGTAATGAGCTCTGGAGATCACTCTTCTCCTCTTCCAGGAGTAGGACAGCAGTCGTTCAGTTTATGGAAGGTCAGCTTTTGTAAGCTGCTTCTGAACCAGCAAGAATCTTTTCCCACTTGTGTAGTAATATGTCCTTTTTCTAGGTCAGTAAGCAGGTCTAGCTTTTCCAGTAATGAGCCAATCGAGATCAAAGGCAAGCTCCGGAATAGGAAGTGAGTCGAGTAAGCATGGATCGACTGATAGTAGGCCCAGAAGCGAGCCTAAGCACCGATTGATAGAAGACCTTGGACATGTAGCATGGGCAAAAGAAGACCGAGGACATAGAATGGATTCACTTTGATACCTATGGGTGGACGAGACTGAACGAAGTCCGAGCAATGAGAACTCCAACGGATATAAAGACGAAATAGAGATGATTCCAGCATCATAAGCGGGATGGACTCGAGCACCTGAGGCCTGCCCCGCCACAGGCGTCGGCCTATAGGTTGGTTCTCATCTACGGGTTCGCCTCCTATAACGTCTTAGTTGCTCTAATATCGTTTCCTTTCTGTTTGCTTTGCGACTTGCTGGCTCACTTTTGGTTCACCGATAGCATATCCTAATCCACAGAATCGCCATCTTACCGCAGCTCTCACCTATGCTTGACAGCTTCGACATAGGTTCTATCTTTAGCTATATACATTACCATTGCAGCTTATATGCCTTGGCTATCCTTCTACTTGACATGCTACTGATGGCCATCTCCTTTCCTCTTTAACCCGCGAAACAGCCCTAGAACTGGAAGGGATACGGGGCGAAATCCCTTTCCTCACTGCATCTGCCTCAGCCTTAGATGTTAGAGTCTCTGTCCCAACCTGTGCCTCCGCTGTCTACCCAATGCCTTAATATACGAGGAAAGTTGCTGCGCAGAGCGTCAGAGCCGATTCACTAAGTGGATTACCCTGACGGAACTACATGAAACTAAGAACCGCCCCATCAGTTGAAACTATTTATCCAGTCGATGAAGATCCCGAAGCGGGGTCCCTAGTTCACAAGCCTGTTCCATAGCTAGCCCGGGTTGAACCATACTCCGTGGAAGCACACGTTTTGGGACAGACAAATCGATCAGGTCGAATAATCCGTTCCAGTTCCCTTTACTAGTAAGGGGAGGTCGAAAGCGCGGGCTAAAAAGAATTAGGAAAGCTCACGCTTCGAGATAAGGAATAGCCGACCTTATCGAAACGAAGGGCGACTCGGTTGTTTCGCAAGCCGACCGAGCGAGTGTGGTACAACTCACCGGTCACAGATTGGAGCTATCTATAAGATGCTTAACACAAGCAATCCACACAGTTATTAAACAAAAGAAATGCTTCCGGACTTAACTTAAAGTAAAGTGAAAGGGCCCACTTCCCCACTCCCCTTCCCCTGCTCCATTGCTGAGAAACAGGGCCTCGTCTTCTCTCAACTTTCTTTCTATCTTTGAAAGAGACTACCCTTTGTTCCGAACGGAACTTATGCGCTCTAGGTTATCGAGTAAATGCTAAGAGGGCGAGAGCTACCTAAAAGTAACGAAACCTATGAGGCTGAATAATGACTCAGGAGAATAGGTGAGCATAGCATGCGCTGTCTCCAACCAAATGGACTTCCGTCACATTATGAAAGTGGCACTGAAGCTCATTCCAGCGCCAAATGTTCACTTCACGCCCGAGAACACCATAGTTCAAAGACCAACTTATCCAACAACCTTCAACACACACATACTGTCTTTCACAACTTCCTCCATGTGAAATATGAATCTTCATTGGAGCTTTTTGGTAGTAGTCGTGACCAACAGCCATCAGCTGTCGGCTCGTTGGTAAGGCGAGAGCTTCAAGCCCGATTTCTGGTGGCACGCCCTATCTCAAATTTGAATCAAAGAAGATGTAATCCTAGTCCTCGGGGGAGGACGCCCCGGGCTCTAAATAAAGGTCTCTGTCCAAGTCGGCCTTCGCCGCTATAGCCTCTTGGAATAACGGGCTATTTATACCCTTATTTCGCAATTCTGTTATAGAATTGTGAATCTCCGCCGTATTCCTAGCTCGCTCCGCGAGGATCCGTTCGGTTATGTCATGCAGGGCTGTTTTGTCCTGCATCGGGTCTCCGGTTTGTTCAAATAAATGATTGAGCACCCGGTGCAGATCCTGGGTGGCTTCAACCAGATCCTGATTTTGATCCCCCGGAGCTTCATCCCCCCGGGAAGCGACTGGATTTGCGGCAACCGAAGGGCCTTCTTCACCCTGATTTACCACGGGGCCATCGGCAGCTGGGGGTTGCAAGGGAGCCGGCTGCTCAACCGACTGCTCTCTTTCACTTGTTGTGAATGAAGGAAGAGAAGGTATGGAAGGGTCGGAGGGCAGAGGGCTTAAGTCAGAGGGAACGGAGGGAAAGGATCTCCAGGGAGAGTCGTTAGAAGGGCCTGCCTCATTCCTATGTGGCGCTTGGTGGTTGACGCTCGCTTCCGAACTGGGTGCGCCCGAAGCTCCTGACTCCGCCCCAGCGGGAGAATTTATCACATTTGTTGTGAGATCGAATTCACCCAACCACAATTGAATAAAAAAGAAATCCAATTCCCCACTTCCTAAAAGAAATCTGACTAAAATCGAATAAAAATAGAAGCCCATCCATCTCTGGCCATCTCTGGAAAGGCTTTATAAAGATAAAACACAAACGAATACATAAAAATTTAAAAACGAGAGCTCTTTTTTCCTTCCTCGTCATTTGGTAATTACGAACAAGGAATAGGCCGATTTCATAAAGTAAGAAAATAAGGCCCACGCCTATATATATAAGGCCCACGCCTATATATATATATACAAAAAATGAGAAGATCGAAGAGAATGAAACGCACGTGGTGGTCATTATAGCGGTTCCTTCGGATCCTAGAAAACGTCCAAAAAAACCAGCAACGGAACTACCGAGCAGGTGCAAAAATACGATAAGTAGAGACATGAGATCTAGTGTAATCAGATGCCAAAAATCAGACAATTACAGAGCAGCCTGTGATTGAGATACAGTACGGTACACTGAAAACCAACCCAATCTCGATGAGAGAAGCAAAACTTAGACTTCTACATCAACAACCTAAAGCTTCCTTCTCTCTTGTTTTCAGAACGGCTCTACTAGAAATCGGTGACCGGGTTACGTTCGTAAACGTGTAAACCACTGTTGGGCGAGATTGTTCGATCCGATCCGTGAAACTCAAAAGAAGGAGATTCGGTTATTCACTTTATATACGATAAATCTTATTAACAGAATATCATTCCTCCATGCCAATTCCCTCTCCGAACCTCCCTTTCTCCCTAATCCCTGGTCAAAGCCTCCTAAACGCTGCTAGAAGGCTCTCTCCTAGCGACCATGAAAACAATGCATTCGAAGGGCCCGAGGAGACATCATCCGAAGCGGAGAAATTCCCTTATTTATAGAGAGAAGCTTTAAGTAAGTAGGGGTCTAAAATGAGAAAGGGATTTTTTATCGATACGAAAAGGTTCAAAGCAGGAGCGCGTCAGACAATAATAGGAATGATTGCCATTGGACTGTTTGATTCAAGCTCTAGCTCTCGTTTTCTTTTTGCCGAGGGAATCTATAAACTAAAAGAACTAGGAAAGAAAAGAAGCCCTTTCTTATTGAGTAGCGCTTAAGTAGTCAAGGTAAACCACGGCTAGAAGCCAGGTTTCATAATCAGGTCATGAAGTAGTGGTCCATGGTATAATCAGAATTAGCAGCGAGAAACCCTCTTTCAAGTAGGGCAGGCGGAGCAACCTTCTGGTATAAATGCGTCGAACCAAATCATCTTTATCTGTACAACCGGGCAATGAATAGTCGGCCCCAGCTTCGAAAGAACTCGAGAGCAATGAAGGGGGAAGACTCGGATCGGAGCATCTTACTGTACGAATTAAAGATTCATTAGTGGTAATTTCGTTTTAAGGCTCGTTCCGAACTCCACTGGGGTAATAGCTATGGTAGCCTCAAATCTCAATACGGAAAAACTTCCTTCTCTGAAGAGGAATTCCTTCCATTATGAGCACCACTGGGAAATTCTTTAATAATTCATATCTGTGCAAACCCTACTCATAAAGAGTTTTCTTCTTACCGAGGAAGTCTCAGCACATCGTTCTGGATGAAACAAAAAAAGAAAGAAAAGAAAGGAAAGGAAGCTAACGAAAGAAGCGAAGCGAGCAGCAGGAGAAGAACCATAGGATAAAGCCTATCAACAGGCTACAGACACCGCTTCTCTCGCTTGATTGCTTTCAAGAGATACCGGAATACTAAAACCATAGTTGAAGAATAACCAACCAACCGAAAGCTGCCTTTGGTACTTAAGTAGTTAAGGCCGTCCCATTAGAGGCCTTCCAGTCTAAGCCATTCTTTTCTCTATTTATTACGATAATAGGAGTTCAGGTAGGAGTTCAAAAGTCAGGAAGAGTTTAAGCCGAGTCACCAAGTCATGAAGAACTACTCTGAGAAGAGTGGTATATAGCTCCTAGGCAAGAACTGGTCTTTAGTAAGGGCTAGACCCAGCGCTGCACTGACTCACTGATCGATTAGCAAGAATAGCTTTCCCCAGCACAAGACTTGTTCAAGGAGTTTCGTTTCCATTCTTAGCTTCAATCCGTAAGGGAAATAGAGACTACTTCCCATAAGCAGCTCAGTCTCACCACCGGAATAAAACCAAGAGCAAATGAATCGGCTGATGCAGAGCCGATCGGCCCTGAGTGAGCCGACTGTACTCCAGAACCATCAGAAGTAGCTGCCGATGAGGTAGCAGGCTGGCCTGGATCTGACAAGCGTGTTGTGACAGGCGAGGAAGGTTGATATCTCGGTGGTGTCCTTGTCTGTTTGTCCTTCTCTCTCTCCCTTTCTTGTTCTTGTCGTTGTTTGCTCTTGCTTTTGTTTTCCTTTGTTGCTCTTGCTCTAATACGGGGATGGGTGAGTGGCCCTTCGAGGTCGAACCTCTACGGGGGACCGCCAATCGAATGTCGGTCAAACCTCCGATTCTACCGGTTATTTTGTCTCTTTTCGACATTCTCTCATCTTCTTTGAAGTGGGGATGGGATCCATCTACCCTGGGACCCAAATCCATTCGTTGGTTGACGACTCAGTCTCGCCCCATCCTCACTAACATAACATAGGAAGGTAGTAGTGAATGCGCAAAGAAGTGTTTGGGGTCTCAATCTATCTTCTTCACCGAAGACATACTGGATAAGGAAACCTAAGTTTCGAACGAGGAGTGGACCGTGCGGCAAGTGCGTCTTACTGATCTTCTTTGTTTCCTGAACGGGAGGTACGCTTGGCGGCCCCTGACACATTTATCTTTTTCTATCTTTCTGGTCTGAAACATTTTGTCGGTGGTCCGTGCGGGCGAATTAAAGAGAGCTGTGTTGGAAGCGAGCAAGCAGATGTGAACGAATCACCAACCGAACCCGAACTAGCCGCCACTCGGTAATTAGGAGCGATTCATAGATACGATGCTCCAAGCTTCTGGGCCTTGTGATCCACTGTGAAATTGAATAATGGATCCGAGTGAAGGGTCAGCCACCGCGTCCCGGCAAGACCCTACTCTTGCGACTCTCGCACAAACCTAAGTATCTTACCGAGGAAAGCAATCCAATCAAATCAGTGCGGTCAGTCCAGTCAAGTCCTTGACTTCGGTCGTAGGTTGAAAGTCAAGAAGTAGCTGCTCTCCGTCATGCACGAATGAGGAGAGAAAGAAGCAAACCAAACGAGCCAGGGAAAGGAGAGAGAGTGCTTTATCATACAATATTTGCCCGCTCTCAGTCAATCATGGAACGATCTTTCCCCTCGGGATGTGCCCTATAGGAGCGCATTTTCACAGAAGAGGATCTTTGCCACAGAACGAACTCTTCCAGATGAGGATGTTAGCGAATAGGCTTGAAACCGTTGCTTGTTGGAATAGAAGCAAGCAAGCCGAAAGCACCCCTTCCTTGCAAAGCGAACCCAGCCAAGCAGCTAGGAAGAAGTGTAAGCAAACTCCGGAGTAAGTGACGTTGACTACTTCTATCAACTAGCCAGACTACGGCGTATGAGACATTCCCCCTTTCAAAGTGCACTACGGCTTAACTGACAGAACTACTTGCCTTTAGGAGCAAACTGCGGATAAGCAGTTTCAGTCCCAGCAAACAGAGACCTACCCCCTAGGAACAGAGCGTGACGTAACGGAATTCAACTAAGTTATTGACCCATCAGATGGAGAGCTCGTTGAAGCAGCAACCAAAGCCAGGAGGGCAGATTCAGTTGATTCAGTCGCTGTTGATTCTGTTGATCTTGTTGAATCAGCACCAAAGGCAGAGGAAGCGACAGCTAGCTCGACCAGCCTCCCTAAACTCCACTATCTAGAAGTAGGCTTAGTCAAGCCATAGCGCGCCTGTAGCAAGAGTAGGCTCAGCTAACAAAACACCTGCCGGTACGGAATATAGATATGAAGTAGGCCCTGCAACTCGCTATAAAAGCTCCTTTAGCCGAATGTTAAGGAGCTTAAAGCAGATTTACCGAAGGTTCAGTACGAGACAGAAAGGAATGAATCTATGGAGATCAGCCTATGGCCCAGTCTTTATATAGGTGTGGGAACATTACACTGTTATTTCGATCCCAATGGTACACCCGAGCTATGTTCGAGGCTAGGTTATCCACCGCTCCCAGCTTTTCTCCATCTCTTGACTATTCTTGACGATCGTCCGCTACTGATGGCTATCCGGTCTCTTAGTCACCACTTTCTTGGCCACTACCCGCCTCTTTCTTATCGACTGCTAGAACTGTTTAAAAGTCTGCTGCTTAAGCCACTGCTTTCCCGCGTTGTCTGCATCAGGTGGAAATGCTTTTGCTGAGTAAGGCTCACTCGAAGGACTATAATATAGAATCTTACGTAGACTGATATGTCCACGGGACACCTTGCCTACTTATTCTCAGGTACATCCCTTGACAGCTGGAACCGATGAGGAGTTCTTTGAACAACCGTACGACGAAAATCGTTACTAATATATAATATAGGAATTCCCGGCCTCGCCTTCCTAAAAGAATCCTTCGCTTGTTAAGTAAGACCAATTTGGTTCATCAGTAGGAGCTCGGCATGCCTCTAACTCTTTAGATTATTGAGGTGCTTTCCTCTGCGACCATGAGGATATTCTTGATCAACTGAACCATCAGTCTTTTTCTGTCTTGGCCTTTCACAATCTGCATTTACTACTCCCGGGGATGCGTATCCCCGTGGCAAGAATTGTCAGTCTAGCTAGTCAAGAGGAGAAAACATAGATGTAATGATTTATTAAAATAGAGCAGTCGGAGCATTCAATGATGCGGCTTACTAAACGTAGGGAGAAGAATAGGGAGCACTAGGAGCAATCCTTTTGTTTGGGAGGGCTATGGGGTCTAGCCGGAGAGGTCCGCGAGGACAAGCCGGTTGTAAGTGTAATGGCTTACCAGGTCGTACTATTGTAGCCATATTTAGGATAAGATTCTCCCACGCTTCAATTGCTAAGCTCTTAAGCTACGCCCCTTTCTGCAAGAACCGGTACGGGTCAATTATTCATTCCTATACCTACGAACTTTATCCAGTAGGTCGAGTCCTGGCTGGGTTGAATCCTTGAGTCTCAACTTGAACTTTTCTTTATAGGCTTAGCTTCGATTTCGTCACGAACAAACTCCTTTTTGTTTGTTTTTTCGTTCTCTGTAACAGCGAGGAAGTTATTTACAATATAAAAAGGGTGAGGTAGAGCGTTAGCCCTTATAGTCAGGGTATTCCCCAGGTAAAGTATTTCCATGGTGAGACTATTTCCTTTCCTTTAAGGATTTCTAATTTACGTCCTTGATTCACCATTAGGAAGCTCTCCCGGGAGTGGCGGATGGAAGCTCTCTTACCTTTATACGGGCAAGAGGAGGGGTTAGTCCCATCCCATAACGAGAGAGAAGTGGCATTGATACGAACAAGGAATGGCTCTGCAAAGCAAGTATCCCTGTACGAAGGAAAGCGGGAAGAAAACTTTCATTCAAAATCACGTTTTATACTTGGAAATCAATGAGTCCCAAAAATCCCCCGGTTTGACTCACTTTTTCAGGGGGTCAGAAGCACTTTTTTCCGTGGGATTCAGGCCATCAAAGGAATCCGAGCTTCAGGGTTCAGGGCCTCATATCCATTGGCAACAGGATCATAGGTCAGTGTGAGTTCCTTCCAAGCTTCATCTGCACTTCATTCATCGGGCAAGAGTATCCGCGTGGGCAGTGAGTTCGGGCAACAGGAGCCTCAATCAAAGGCTTTCGGCTTCATTCATCAAACAGCGGGTTCCATGGTCGGGAAGAGTTAGTTTGCTTCGTGCTCAGTTCACTTCTTTTCCAATAGGCCTTTGGTTCCTTCAGTCTCATTCGTAGGTCGGGTAGGCAACAGGGAAAAGACTTCTTTTGGAGAAGCAATTCTCTTATCACTTCAAGAAGTACGCTATATCAGTTCCTTCTAGAGATTCAGATATGCGTGCAATGATAATGTATCGTCGCCCTATACTCCAGTAGAACGTACACTTCGAAAGGAAAAGAGAATTCATTGATTTTCTCTCGTTATTGGTCCCGGCTATGGCCTCATCTCTTCACACCCAGTAGTGCGTGCATCCTAGTTTTCTGAACCACATAGTCGTGCCGAAAGGGCATACTCATCTTATACAACATCTACTTTCTCCTGCTGTTGTTACCCATCCCCATTAGCTTACAGATTCGTTTACGGATCAAGCCGCAAAGCAAACTCTGTTTTTAGTGGATCTCTCTGACCCGTCCGTACCTCTAAGTGCCATCAAGCAGTGTCAGCATCTGCCCTAGCTGTCGTTGACGGGGGCGTTAACCAGGGGAAGACTTTGTTATCCTCGGTTTGAGTGAGAGATCTTATGAAAGAGAATCTCGGCCGACTAATAAAAAGGTATATGAGCCATCTCGTGTCGTTCCTTGACCAATGGGGCAGTCCGTCTGTGTTCGGTGCGTAAAAAGCAGATTAGGACGATCGTGGTGAAACCCATTTCTTGGAAGCAAGCCGGGTAAATGGCTGGCCGGCTAGTAGAAAGTTGGGGATCTCGGCCTTCCTCTCGCTCAGCTCTTGACGATAAAGTAGCTCCAGTGGAAGTACACAACCTTCCTTCAATAAAATAGTAATTGCTGCAAAAGAGGTATCTCGAGTTAGTTATCCACAGCTTTCACTCCTTTTCTCCTCGTTAGCAGTCCTTTCACTCCTTGTTCCATCAATCCCACTTTCAGAGATAGATTAATGAATTACCGCTCGGGTCCCATACCGATGGTTCCCTTCGCTCATTGGTTAGTCCTAACAGGAAGAGTAAGATAGAATAGCCAGTATAAAGTATTAACGCCGATTCAACTATGCATAAAGGATAGTCCCTTAGTGAGCTCTAAGGCCATCTCACGAATTGGATTTGAACCAATCAACCTACTAATCGCTGCACTCGCACTTGGGAAGCACTTCGAAACACTCCTAAAGCGTCAGGTTATTCAATAGCGAGGAAGGTCCGGTTCCGACTACCAACTAGTGGACTTTCGAAGGGAAGGGTCTGAAAGAGAAGATCAAGAACGGTAAGAAGACGAGATTGATGATCCGAGTCAATGGTCCCTATTCCCTATTCGCTATTCCTTATCTCTAACCACCGTTTCTATCCCAACTATAGCATGTAAGGGATCGACCTATTCGCCTTACTAACCCGATACGTAACGACCGTCCCTACTCGATTGACCCTAGCCCCGATACGAAACGAGTTATTTACCGATACGACCTACTCGGGCAAGGCTCTGAACAGAGAATACTAAAGCCCCTATTCATAAGGATCTGGAAGAGACAAGACCTACTGGTACCGAATATGACGAGAGCGAGTGGATCCGGTAGCTTCCTTTTCTATTCTTGATGGCTGGCTGGTTTTTCCAGTTCATTCATACTACCATAAAAGAGGGACTATTCAGTTCAGGGCTCCTATGCCGGTTATACCAGTGCCTGTTGCTTTCCTTTCCAATCCCGTGGCTAACTCTTTCCGTTCGAAGGTATTAGATAAGATGGTTCGGGTCATAATATGTAGGTGGGCATGCTGTTAATAAGAGTGAAAGTGAGCACTATTAGTGGTTGACGCACCCGTTGGCTGAGTCCAAGGGTTCCCTCCTCTTTTTGATTCTTTGCATGGGCTACTTTCTTAGGAATGAATGGGACGGCCCAAGTACAAACTATTCCTTTACCTCTGGTATACCCGTCATCGAAGGAGAACATCTGGTTCATAGCAGTTTCTCCTCCGAAATAACTTGATTCTCTGTGAACTAGTCGGCCAAGACTGCTCCGCGTTCGAGAGACTATCAATACGTATTGAAATACCCCTACTGTACCGATACTACCAAGCCCTGCGATACTAAAGAGGGGCGGGTTGATCTCTTGATGGATTAAGGCGAGTGGATCTTATTCATGTGCACTAGATGCGGTACCTACCAATAGGGCGAACCCAGTGCAATCCACACGGCGTACCAACAGGATATCTACTCCATGCATGAGCAATCCCAGGCGTAACTAACTCAGTATTCTTCCCTTGCAGCAGATTTCCTCTTCGAAGAGCTCCCTCTAATGGAATCCAATGCTTGAACATACAAATAGCAAGACTTCTACTGGGAGGTGGGGAACCCGGCAATACAGCTATTCCGCTATCCGATGGAAGCTACGAAGCATCAAATCTCTCTCCTGACCCGGCCCCCGATCAAGACCAGTTGCGAGCAATATAAGCCTTTATCTCTGCATCTCTATTGTTCCCAATCAAGTGATCCTGCTCCAAGCAGCTAAGCTTCTCCTTCTCTCTCTTCAAGTCCACCTTATACTCCTTCTCTAAAGGCTGAAGGAAGAAAGCCATCAACGAGCCAAGGAGGCGAACCCATGAAAGGAAGTGATCCCTGAACCGCTAGTGAAGTCTCAAATCTCGTCCCAGCAGAACCCCACCTAATGGCCAAGGAGCTAACACCTGCTGGCTCCACTCCACCTTCTTCTGGCTAGCGATCTAAGTCCGAAACAATGGATTCTGATTCTTGCCCCGGAACCGGTGAGTTCAGTAGGGATCCACCTGCGGACTCCAACAACCGGATCTTACCCTCTACTCAATCGATTGAATCCACAGAAGCATCTATAGTGGCAAATTACCTCCCAACTGCGCGCACCTGAAGAGCCCAGCCAAGAGCTATATTTCACATTCCTTGCACTTCTACCAGAGCATATGAAGCAGCCAACTCTAAGCAATCTATTTTAAGCTCTCCTACTCTCGATTCCTCTGACCCGGCTGGCTGGCGAAGCCCATCTCCTGCAGCCAGAGAAGCTCCGGTGCAGCAGCTCTCTAGCAGCATTGAACCCTCGAAGTTCATACCTCTCCTCGATCCATCAAAAGGAAGCGATGCCATTCGCTCCATTCGACCCTTCACCAAAGCCACTAAGCCTTGTGTCTCTTCCACTCCTGGATCCAATGAGCTAGCATCAATGGTTCTCTTGTCTCGGATTCAGTCTGATTACCGGCGCTCCACGACGACAGAGCTCAGATCCTTCCTTGCAAACTACTATCGCAGGTTCATCAAGGACTACTCAAAGCGCGCTGCACCTCTCACAGACTTACTTAAGAAAGACCACAGTTGGACTTGGACCGACCAATGCGACACAGCCTTTCAGGACCTGAAGAATGCTGTAATACAGGATCCAGTCTTAGCTCTTCCAGATGTGACCAAGCCCTTTGAGGTACAGACTATGCCCTTGAGGGAGTATTACTTCAAGAGAACCACCGCCTATGAGAGCCGGAAACTCAATCACATTGAGAGGCGCTACACAGCTCAGGAGAAATAATTGCTTGCAATCGTCCACAGCCTACGAGTCTGGAGGCATTATTGACTAGGGTACCGAGTGTTGGTGAAGACCGATAACTCTGCAGCTAGTCACTTCCTCACTCAAAAGAAGTTGACCTCAAAGCAAGGCCTAGCAGAGTTCGACTTGGTACTTGAGTACAAGGCAGGGAGAACAAGGCAGATGCGTTGAGTCTACAAGCAGAGTTAGCAGCCATCTCAGCCGACAAGCAGAGATTCCAGTCGCGCCTCAACACTTCCCTTCAAGAGATGGGAGTGCTCCAAGAGAGCTGTCACGATAGGCTTTCCACGCTTCTCTTTCATACCAGCCGTTGAGAAGTGAGTTAGTGTCCTCAACATCTGTCCGACTAGGAAAGTAGAGACGATGACAAATGAGAAGGTCGTGCTACTCGGTGAATTCGGGTCAGCCAGCATCGATAGAAGGTAGTCCATATCGACTGTTGATACGTCCTTGGGAAATAGCGCATCCAAAACAGAAGCCAGTTCCAGCAGAGTGAAAGTCAAATAAGAAGGGCCTTGAGCCCGGTACTCCTTCTTCAAGCTATCACGCCCAACCCTATTCCATGCTCAAAGAGGATCCCTTGCTCTACTTGACTTGATGAAGGCCCTAAGCTCGAAGTCAAGGCTTCTATGCTGCTCGATCTTTCTTGACGGCCTACTTAGGTCTCAGAATGAGATTATGAAAGAGTGGCAGCAATATCAGAAGAAATGCTTCTTTGATCCTTAGACTGCTACTTTTACTTCCTTTACTACTCTTTGTTTGTGTCCCCTCAGTTGCTTCTTGTGCCTCAAAAGTGTCTGCTTGTGTTCCCTTGCTACTAAAAAGAAATACCTCTTTGAATTTTGGAATGAGCCTATTCCTAGTCAGAAACTGAGATCCGGTGAGTTCACTACTTCCTATCCTGTGGGTGAGTTCACTACTTCTTCCTATCCGGTGAGTTCACTACCACTTGAAGAACTTCTCATAGAAAGCGACTTTAGAACTCTCTTTGAGAGTAAGACTTACGGTGTTTGAGATGTTTTTAATAGGTGTTAACGGCTCATAAAATACCCTTGTAGCTCGTTTGCTTCCTAGCCATATTCTATAAATATTTCTGCCCGATGTATCTGGTACTGGATAATAGCTTCATTGTTTCGCCCCTCCCGATCGTTGTCAAGCGGATGGGACTTCGTAAGATGGATTCCACTTGGTCTCCTTCTCAAGCTTCCACCCACGTTCTTCACTTCTTTCCATCTGCCCAAAGGTAGAGGAATCAGGGTCTTACTACCCGCACATTGTACCTGGGAGCGTAATGAAGAGATTTGGATGAGAAGTGGGATGGCAAAGGATTGTAGCTAGAGTATGAAGATGCAGGTGGAGCTGGCCACAGATGCCCATATACTGGTGAAGATAAGTTGTAGAGTTCCGGTGCCGGAGGAAGAGCTTTAGTAACGAGCTTTGGAAATAGATTGATAGTTGGCTGGTACCTCCCTCTCCTCTGGTGGTGCAATATAAGATGGTGTAGCCTCGTTCAATGCTGCTTAGCCGCTACTGGCCAACTTGCTTCCATATTCAGTTCTGGTCCGTTGTTTGCTCGAACTCCCTACCCATGGGGCATAGGAGCTAGCATCTGATCCCTTGGTTCCGCTTGGCATTGAAGTTCACCGAGGCCGTGCTGGCACCGGATTCGCAAAGGGGAATTACATATGTGACCCACCTTTTTCTTCCTACCAAGCATTCGAATTGCTACTGGTGGACCCTAAAATGAGTCAATTCATCTCAGTGATCTAAACAAATGAGCCCACCAAGTACTAAGGGTTCATTATATACAGATGCGCATTTCAAGTTTCAGTTTTAAGGCTTGCTACTATAATCCTTCTGTTCCCATAGTCCCCCGGTGCAGGCTGCTCAGATGTCCTAGGGTGTATCGTCTATAGAAACAATTTATGCTTTTCCCTGGTCAATTGCCCCAACCGCCAATGCCTATATCTTTTTATCCGTTGCTGGATCGAGTGAAATCTCTTGCATTTCCTTAGCCCCTCTATCGGAACTAAGTCACTTCGTCTCCTCCGTTGAATGGTCGCTGGAAAATTCAAGTAGTATGTACATATTGATCGATTACATTAGCGCTTATGATCTTCTCTATTGCTGCCTGGGCTCTGACCCTTACCCCTGCATCTGGAAGCTGATAACCCATTTCTGGCTATGGATGAATTGGATATCAAACTTTTGGATCTGATGCCTAAAGGGTTGGGTCTTTCACGGACTATGCCTTTCAATCCAATCCGGAAAGGGTGCTTTTGGTTATGGAACATCCAGTACCTTGTTTACCACATTCATGGGGACATCTGTAGTAGTATAGCCGCATGAGGTATTCACTCTGGACTCCCACACTTTGACTTCTAAAATGTGCGTTCTCTGTCGAAGCAAACCTTCAACCTTCGGATAGGCATAAAGCCATTGGTCTCTTTTCCCCTCAAGGTAACTCGATTAGTTCTTACTAGGCGATAGAAGCCCAAGGTGCAGAAGATATGGAATTCCGGATGTCGCTCGTTCGTGTTGAGAGCCATATGCTGGAATCAGCTCGATATCGATAGGATTCATCAATTACATTAACCTCCGTAACCGGTCCAGCGGTCCCGGATTCATACTTAGGGGTAACAGCTCCAGTTCAGCTCTAAACAGGTCCTGCGGAATCGTCTTCATGCGGCTAACCAACAAACATATGAAAGCCAATCAATCGGAATTGGCCAAGGATGGCCCTGATCTAGTCGAAACGACTGAGCAAGCGAAGTGAAGTGTCAGTGGGACGTCAATCGGAAATATATTCTATAATATATGAGTGGATCTTAGGTCAGCCCGAGGGCTTCCCTTTCTCAATCCCCGGCCTTTCCATCAGGAGTCACTCTTCTCTTTGATTGTTTCCTCTTTCATCTCAAGGGGCTACAGGTACGAATACAGTTACAGAGTGTAATGCACTGGGCAAAGTTGCTTGAATGTTGTTCCATAAGCAGGGGAAAGAGGCGGAGTTAGTATTTACTTTATGGTCGGTTCGCCATTTCACTAAATAGTAGAAGAGATTTCATAGCTATTTACCTCTGTAATTCGTTCAGCGAACCTCTTCAGTTGATCTCTTTCACTTTGCTACGTAAGCTCATAGATAGTCTCTTGCCATTTAGTAGCGCCATGAGGGGCAGTGAGATCACCAACTATGGATTACAAGGGCGCACCCTAGAACACTCATAAGTCGTGATTGCATCGATGCCTGGCAAGTCCAATCTCAAAGATAAGACGCAGTCGGACCAAGGGGAAGAAGTTCAACCTCTGTCTTTCACTCCCAGTCCAGATGCTCTACTATAACAGCCCGTAGAGGGCAGTGGATGTTGTTGACGAACCAAACTAATCGGTAGAATCTCGATTCTTCTTTGCAGTTGAAAGGGAAACGGACAAAAAGAGTGGAACCGTTCCCTCGCTTCGGGCGTAAGCCTACCTCCCGTCTTTCGACTCGGGTGCTGGATAATCTAAGAATGGGCGCCTAAGCTCCGCCTTTCGATCAAAGAAGGAAAGAGAAAGAAGTGAAATGTTGGATTCGCAGGAAACCAACCTACTATACTCAATTATTGAAGAGTTGGATGTTTTAGTCCGCGACTCATAGGAATGGCCCATTGAGAAAAGATAGAGATAGAAGTTCCCATCCGCCTTATTGCTAGTTCTAAGTAGGACTCTGCCCCAATCTAGGGGCAGGGGCAGGCTAAAACACATCCTTTCGGGGGCAAACTCGGGCATCTTATATAAACTATTTCACAACTGATCTCATCATCAAAGAATCCCACACGCAAGGAATCGGCAGGCGGGGCCTTGGGTTCCCCAGTTCATCCAAGCTATAACTTTTTCTTTGCCACATTGTAAGCCGAGTTAGCTGGGAGCAAGGCCGATAGAAGGAAATAAGTCACCTACCCACGTTATGGTGGAACCCTCCTCGCAAGGAAGGATGTGCCTCAGCCCATCAGCCCAATAGCTACTATAAGTATGCCGGTCTATCAACCAGTGAACTTCAGTCGGGGAAGAATCCCCCCCTTTTTTAGCTAGTCGTTGCTTCAACTGAGAACGTTAGGGTTACCTGGTTCCTCAGAACGAAGTGAACAAACAGAGGGAGATATCTAGGCCCTCTAATTATGCATGCAATTGCCTTGCTCCCTTATCTGTCTCAACTGGATAGGCTAACGACAGGCAAAGCCAAACAGATATTCTACCGAGATGCTCTTTAGCGCATTCGCTCATTGATTCGAGTCAGAAAGCAGGAAACTGCCCGGTCCTAAACAGACGGAGGAGACTGATCGATTGGACTCGTAGTTGCCCCTTACATACTATTGGGCTTAAGCCATTTCCTGATTAAAGGCAAACTTCCACTTCCATGAAATATGTTAAATGAACCAATCAGTCGCTTCCATAAATAGAAGATAGGGTAGTCCAGAGATGAAAAGAGCGAAGAGCCGGCCGGCTTCTTTCAAAGAGAATTGGCGAACTGAACATAACTAAAAGGGTACCGGGCCCGTTGTATCGTACTTGTAGTTCAACGACAGGATAAAGCATTCTTCGCATCACTAAACTAAGTTGAGAATTTCAATCATTTTTAGGTACGGCGGGCGCTTCTGCATGCGGTGGGCGAAAGCAATTACCTGGAAAACATACTTACGACGATGCCATTTTAGAATAAAAGCATACGGGGGATAGATAAGAATAGAGGCGCATAAAGGAAGTCGTACTTCCCAGCGCCGCAAGGCAGACATCTAAGTAGTGCTCCTTTGAAGAAGACGGTTGTTGCTTCCTCGATTGAAGAGGGAGAGGATCGTTCCGACGCAGCTGGCAAGAGGAATGCATGACACGTAGTTGATTGCATGGTATAGGAGCAGGGGTATGGGCCCGCGGGACGGGCGTAGTCTGCTCGACCGGGGTCTCTCGATTCTCTTTTTCCGAATCCCTTTCAGTGCAAGCTAAACCATCCCATAGTTTCTTACCTAGCGTCATTGGGACTAGTGCCGTGAAACGAGGTTGAACGTGAGACTTTTTAGTTTGTTTTTCCTTCCGGGGCCTAACTCGTGGTTTCATTAGCTCGTCTTGCGTAGCTTTCCGGGTGGGGGCTCCCGCACCGTGCTCTTAGTAGGATTCAACCGTTGTTGTTCAATTGCACTTACAATGGAATAAATAGGAAGGCCTACATGACGAAGCCGAACTCTCAGCGGGTGCTACCGGGATCGCCTCCCGATGATATCAGCAATGATCCACTTGCCTACTATAGGAACCTATGCCCTGGCAAAGCTCTTAGAATAGAACATTCGACGGTAGCGCTTCGTGACGTTATTGCGCGGAAAGACGCTTTATACTATGATCGAAGATCTTAGGATAGCCTGTAGGTGTATGTGCGCACCCAAAAATGGTTGTGGGGAGATGGCTCTTACAAGCGCGTCTCCTTCTCGTTTTATGAGAAGCTAAGGAAATGTTGACTCATCCTGAGTGATAGGCGCTGCCTTGGTTCAGAGGGAGGCTGCGCACGAACGCAATGCTCTTCGTTTCCAGCTGGGGCATCTTATAATTCCTGCTTAGTGTCGTCTCACTAGTAAGACTAAGAACCTTCAGGCCGACCTTAGACTTACTCACTACTAGCAAATAGCGCTTCTTCAATCTGCGATTCCTAGCCAGGGTATCCAAAAAAAAATGGATTTCCCAGAAGTTCAAGATGAGGAAGTAGGCCAACTCATAGAGAAGCCAAGGGTAAGGGCAGTTCTCCCCTCAAGTGAGTAAAATGGGGAAGTAAACCCAGCTACTAAAGGGGTACCGACCCAAACGAATGGCAGAGTCCAACATCCCAAGGATATTTATGATGTGCCTGCTTTCCGAGTGGGGAAGGTGGAGTGCCTGCTATTAGGGTAGAGTTTTCTACAGATGCAATCTCTGCAAAAGCGTCTGCTCGATACAAAAAGAAGGGATAATCGGATGAGATTCCGTCTTCCCTGAATCGAGAAAGGGGTTCATCCGAGGTAGAACTACAAGAGTCCGAGAATACTCTATACTATCTGTCCATGGATCTACTGTACGTACTAGCACAACTTGCTCCTTGCATTCTCATTTAAAGAATTTCTCGGACTAGCTTCTTTTCGTTCTTATCCGGGAAAACCCAGTGAGAAGGTGGCTTCTCCAGCTGGTGATGAAATTGACTTCCCCATTTTAAGTATTAAAACGAGATTCTCCGCTTGGAATAAGACTCAGCGGGCCTTCCTCTCCCTTTATAAGATTTCTCGACAACACAGCAGGAATTTACACCCCTGGATTACCTGGCCCTCTCGTTGGCAGGAGCAGCGGAATATGTTTATTACAACCGGTACCAATAGACAGGCTACTTCCCATAACTGGGTGGGAATTTGGGCATATATAGAATATATAGTAATTCCAATGAGCGCCCGAGCGAACCACTAAGGGGAGTATCCGGGACTATGCCCAGTATCATCCTCGATTAGTTTAGAGGGAATTAGGAAGAGTTCAAGCAAAGCGAACGGAAGCGATGTCACATCATCCAGGGATAGGCGAGTCATACGAAAGCTAATGGGAACCTAGAGATTTCTCTTTTTATGTTACACGACGAGCAGGGGAATTCTCTCAAATTGGTTCAAAGTCAAAGTAAGAATTTAGTACTCGAGCAAGCGAGGACTTTTGACCATCACCTTCGCCCTCTCTGGTATTTGACCGCTAAAGAACCTTCGCGAGACGACATATACAGGGGAGCTTAAGTCCGTCTGTGACTGTATTGACCCGGATTTTAAGATTAGATCCGCGAATAGGGGAGGGGCACCGGAAAAGCGTTCTATCGACTAGTCTCTCCTTTGAGTCCACCCCGTTGGTGAGATTACACCCGTGTCTCCCCTTAGCCTATACTAAGAGCTACTTAAGCCGAACCGTCACTCGTAATTCAAGCAATTCCTGTAAGCAATTTATCTCCGTCATGTCAGTTGCATTGTTTGAATTTACTTGCTTGCTTTCTGATATTCGATATTGGTTTTGGAACAAAGGCTAAAGTGAAAGTAAGAGTTGATTCAATTCGAAGTTTATTCCTCAGAAGTGAGACCAAAGTTGCACTCTCCTACTATGTCACGGAATCCAATTTGTGGTTCCGCACGTTACACCACTTATCTGTGAAACGCTATGAACAGCTCGGATCAGACTCAAGCAGATTGTTGGGCCTTAAAATCTAGTGAACCCTAGCCAATGAGTCCCTACTTTACTAGGATAAAAGATGCCGGTTGAAGAATGCAAGATGGAAATCCCTTTACCTAAGAAACGAAACTGATCATCTTCCAAACGACCTTTATTTAATTTACGCAATGACTTTAATGAGATAATGAGAGCAAGCAAACAAGCAACGGATGAGCGCTAACGCGCGAAAGCCCCATTCAATAAACGTAAGGTGCTAACGCCAACAAGCAACTCCTGAGCGCTAACGCGCGAAAGCCCCATTCAATAAACGTAAGGTGCGTTAGCCCTTTATATATATAGGGCGTTTTCTTGCTTATATATAGGGCGTTTTCTTGCTTATATATAGGGCGTTTTCTTGCTGCTATATAGGGCTTCTTCCTTCACTGAAGAAGGTGACTAAGACGTGTGGCCTATTCCAATAGCGGGTAGACGGGGCGGATGCCTATTTTAATCTTCCGATTGTGATAGGATTCCATTTCCTCCTTCTATGAATTTCGTGCTTACTTCTTTGCCTAAACTTCAAGGTCAATAAATTAGGACTCCTACCCTAGGTCTGAAACTCGGTTTGCTTTCTCCTACAAAAGCTCAGTGGGTCTGTCTCCTACTACTCCCCCGATACGAGTCCTCCCCCTTTCTTTCCTCGTTTGAACCTCGCCTTTTCACTATAGTTGCTGCCATTGACTCACTTCCATATTGAGAGTGCTATAACAAGTTCGCTAACCAGGTCTCGCTATCCACTCTCCTAGCAAAAGAGAGAGCACCTGTTCGCTAGCCACTCTACTAGTTGAAGATAGAGAAGCCGCTTTTGCACCTGGGATGAAGCGCTGTCACCTTTCTTGAATCGATCCGTATGAGGGAAAGATCGAGTTAGCTGTACCGCCCGGGCTCATGGTTCCAATCCCAAAAGGGATTCTGCCCTATCTATCACTATCAGAAGTTTTAGTCTTCGAAGAGAGGACTGATTGCCATGGAGATGGAGTAGCGATCGAAAGACTAAATCCACTTCCCTCAAGTGCTTTCTTTCGGGGATGGATGAAAGGCTCTACCTATATCAATTTTTCCAATTGGGGATTTTCCTATAATGATCTCCATGAATAGATGTTTCCAACTATGGGTCTCGAGCAGTAGAGAAGAACGGCACTACCTAGTGGTAGGAACAAAGAGCAAATCAAAGTCATCTTGTTCACAGCTTCTTTACCACTGCGTTTCCCCTTTCACGAAAGATAGATCAAAATCTACTATCACTAATACACAGAATCGAATCCATATGGTTTCTATTCTGCAGACTAGAAAAGAAGGGTACTTGCTCGAGCCAAGCCATAAGTAAGAGATTAGATTCATTTATGTAAGTGATTTCGGGTCTAGGTTCGGTGAACCCTGCTTCCATACAATAGAGTCGAAGGATAGCTGTATAGCTAAGGTGTAAGGGTAAATGTGTGCTGCTCTTGCGGGTCCAACTCCTGTGTCCTGTCTGTCCTTCGTAGGCGGGCTGGCTGTTCCCGAGAAAAAGTTGAAGAGGTTTGGCATCTACACAAGAAAAGGCTATCACCCGTAGCACGTAAGGTGCTGAAAATAAGACCCGTTAATGCCTCCTAAGCAAGTACCCCTTCTTCCGAGAAGTTATCGTGCAGATGCGAAGACAAGCCGTATGCCCCAAGAGGTCGAGGACTGGGGTCTCTAATCCCAAACGCATTCAAGAGAAGATCCAATCTAGAGGTACTACTCGAGAGCTGCTATCCCGCCCAACTACAATCTATCCTCTACGTGCCCCCCACAAGCACACTACTACCAAGGGTTTAATCCGGCCGCTCATCCAAGTCTTGTCGCCAGCAAGCCTAGTCCCATGTTGAATTACTAAGGGAAACTAAGTAAGAGACGCAGGCATCAAGGTCTGAAGGGGCGCTGTGGGTCTACCTTCGCCTTCTTCACTACCTCGCCTTCCTCTGCACTTAGTTGCTTGGGAAGACTTTATACATACATGGGAAAAGAACACTACTACCGAGAATCGCTCTCTCTTGGCCACTACAACTACTAATACACTGCCCGCCTAACTGCCAAACGAGCAGGCTTTATCGACTAATGGAATGGAAGCCGAGGACTTAAGTGCAGGTGTTTGGAAACATCATATGGGCCATCTCTCGTCACTCCACTTCCCCTTGCTCGGGACCTAAGATGGGCTTAATGAGAAAAATCATATGTGGGAAGGTGGATTCCACGGTGCTCTCTTGTGGGAAAACTTTACCTTCGATACCAGCTATCTCTCAGAAATAGAACTAGGCTGTCAGTTGCTCTTCTATACAGTCGAGTTAGATGGCATTACTTGTTTTGCCACATTGCTCTTTCTTCCTTTGATTGGCTGCACCTGAAGTCACTCATTCCCAATCGCATTTCTGGTTAAGAGAAGTAGGTTCTTTGGCTCTCTTCTTTTTTGCATTTTGGATTGGATCAAAGAGGGGTAGCTACACCATAGGAATGATTCAAAGGTAGGAAGAGTTTAGGCTGTTAGCGTGATGAAGAGGAATGCGGCTAATCCCTCCACGGTACTCTGCTCTGCTGAACATGGTAAAAAGGGCTTCATTCAGCCAACGAGAGGTTTCGAAGTAACTCGACTGTATGACCTTTCGGCCACGACCTAGAGGGTGAAGAGGTGCTGTTGAGCCCGACCATCCATTACATCATATACAATAGATCTTACTGCTTTAGCTGCTTTCTTTCTTGCAATCGAGCAGCCTTTATCACTTCCGGCACACTTGCTATACTTCCAAAAGCGGGTCATAAACGGGGGGTTTTTTGCCTCAAGTCTCAGTCTTCTTCAATGGCAGGAATGGCTGGATTGAAGAGCACACAGCTAGTCGACTGTAAGGAATTGAGTGAGCCGAGCGAGGAGATAGATTTAAAAATTTTAACAGGGGTTAAGAACCATCAATTGCACTTGCTGCGAGTCAGCCCTATTTGATAAAAGGAAACACTTACAAAATCTCCAACGGCCACACTAGATACTGGTTTTCATAGACAGAGCTACTCCAAGCCCAATACCAAATATGAATCATATTTGATGAACCATGAAGTTGTTTCTTTCTACTCAGTACCATCTTGCCTACCTCTAGATTCTAGAAGTAGTGACACCGTAACACATTACCTCGTAGATTAGATTGATTGAGGATACTTTATCATGTCACATATACCGTTTGCATGTAATGACTGATACAATTGAAATAAGATCCCAAATCAACGCTTTTCTTTGTCATCTTCAGAATCATGGGTTCTCTTCAAAAACTCCCATTGGCCATTCTTGTTGCTAGTTCGGTTCTATTCATCTTTCCGGGTCACTACGTTCTCATAAGCTTCGGGTCTGTCCGTTAGTGGTGATTGGTCATTAAGGTTCCTTTGGGCTTGCTTTTCCTGCTATCCCGCTACGCTTTCTTGTTTCATGCCTTCTGGCTCTGCGTAACATAACATCAACTGACAGACCTAGCTATATTGAAGAGAGTTTGGTTGGGAACCTTTCACTCTGGCACCACCTTTCTTTCTTTGTATCATCTCTCTCTCGTTATCGGGATGTCTTTGTTCGAGTCTTTCCACCGGTTACCCGAAGCAGTTGGTCGAGCTGCTTTGCACCTCTCATCCCGCTTGCTTCTCGCTCTATCTAACTGAGAGAGCTTCGCTTTTTGCCTCTCTATTGTGGTGATTATGGGCATAGAATTAGCGCATTAATGTGCAGCAACAAGCCACGGTGCTCCGCTAACGAGGTAACATAGTGCAGCGCAGCAGCTAGTTTTTCTGTTGGTTTGCATTTGATCTTAAGTGCGGCAAGAGATATCAATCCCAGTGATGTTTCCGGTGTGCTTCTCGCATTTGATGTATAGAGGGCTCTGTTCTCGACACTCACAAAGAGGCATGCACGGAAGATGTGTAATCAATGTTGACAAACAAGCTATTCTAGCTTTCTGTAGTAGAAGCATCGAAACTAGTAGTGCAGCTAGTCATGAGTAAGACATAGACATAGCGACTTAATATCACTCATGCTCTACCTTCTTTTTTGGTGTTATAGAAGACAGGTGTAATGCGCTAGTGCTTTAGTTACCGAACAAGACCATTCCCTTGCCCAACTCCTGAAAGACATAGTAGAGTCAGAAGCCGCACCTACAATTCCTAAACGGATCTCAGGCCAGTAGGATCAAAGGATAAGAGATGCATTTCTTTACAGACCTATCTTTGCTAGCTCATGAAGTCAGAGCTGCCTTCCTAGAGTATCCAGTGATGAACCGACGGTATTAGTTCAAAAGGCCAAGAACTGATCGTAGCTCGGTCACGGGGACTCCCCACTCTTCTATTCCCTTCACCTTCTGCTTGTCCATCCTACCCGGGAGTCACTTCGCTCCCTTTCGAGGTGCAGGAACTAACTAACTGCTGCTCTCATTGCTGCTTGCAACAAGGAAGGAAGAAAGGCAAAGCCAAATAAAATAGAATGACCCTATCAGAGTGAAACTCGACTCGCCCTATATAAAATAAAGAACTCAATGATAAGAGTTGTATCTATAGTTCCTGGTCAAAACTAAAAAGGAGCGAGAACTTTCTGTGCTTTACTGTGTGCCCTCAAAGGACTAAGCAATAATTTGGTAAGAAAAAAGGATAGCAAGAAAAGAAGCGACTGTTGAGGATAAAGATAGTAGGCTCTCGTAATCGGCTTCGATTCCCCTTTGTCTAATTAGCGAGAGTGGATTATGAATCCGCCGTTCCCTTGCTAGTGGAGTCACCCGTTCTGTTGCTGAACCTATATTGGTTTGGTTCACTTCGCGCCTGAACCTGTCGATGAAGAAGTGGCAAAGAGCCCTTGGTATGTCTTTGGCATTGGCAAAGGACCAGGATTTTAGAATAGATCTAGCTCCTTCCTCGGTTGAGCCTTTTTCCCTCTCTCCCGGTCGGTGGTTGAGCGACTTGAAGCTTCTTCTGCTGAAACTGCTAATGTGGCTGACCTAGATGCGGCATCTCTTGCCGCCCATTAACCTAATGAATCTGTTTGGGACGCTTAGGCCTCTCCTTCTCCTGAAATGAAATCGGCCGGAACAGAAAGATCTTCCAATTGCATCTCTAAGGTAGTTTAGACCTCCGACATGATAGACTCTTCCCCGTGAGATGCCTCCCTTCTTCTTGTCAGATCGATAGGACTAGTATAAGGGTCCGACCCGAAGCCGATGTTTCTTTTCATCCGTTCCTCCAAAGCCGAAAGCGAGATCCATTCACTTTTAGCGTCAGTGATCACTGTAGAGTGATGGTTGATTGAGGATAAGCATAGCATGTTGGGATTTTCATGTCATAGTCCGAAAGCATTAAGTGAAGCTAAGTCAAGCTTCTTAAGGAATAATTAAATAGCTCCAAGAAATAGAGCCTTTTAAGACAAGAAAAAAGAGTGATTAAGGGAATCACCTTCAGGCACCACTTAACTCAATCTTTTCTACATGAAAACAAGGGATTAGCTCATAGCTCATATCGTAGCTCATAGCTCATATCGATAGATGAACCTGAATCCGGAGAGTGAAGAGAGGAAGGAACATGAGGCATCCTTCTTGCAGGAGCTCGGACAAAGGAATAAGTGCATCACTCATAACCTTTTCTGCAGAGCAAGAAAAAGCCATTGAGCAGTTATCCGTACGTGACGGGGGATAGCATGGAGGGAGTTGTCCTGCAAGGAGGCCTACTACACCAGGTGCCGTCATCAAGGGTCAATGAGGTCGGTCAAGGTGACCATCAATGCTTTCGAACTGGGGTTCGCATGGGTTTTCCACAGGCTCTTGCTTTCCATGTCAAAGAGAAGGCAGGCAAAGAAACGGTTGAGGAGTCACTCGCATTAGTCGGCCAGCAAGAGCTGTTCGGTGAAAGGCAGCTATAGGGAAAGCAGAAGTCAGGGAAGCAACGGTTCGGGTAAGCAGCTGTAAGGTAACCTGAAGTCGACTACGACTTGTCATTGTCCGTCCGAGCGGTAGGAAAAGAAGCTGTCAGGAGCAGGAATCGAGGTCTGGCTGTCAGTCGGCTCCGTTCTCGTAGACCAGCAAGAGCAGTAATCACTAGTGTTTCAAAGAAGTATGTGTCCTCTACGACTTCAAATTGACTCTTCGGTGTTTCAAGAACGGGAAGCGTTTTTAAGCAGGAAGCTGCTGTCTAAGACTTTCAATTCTCCTATAGTTTTCGTTTTTCTATAGTCTGTAGTGATACGGAACTGCTGTAAGAGCGGGTAGAGTAGTAGGAGCGGTAAGCAAAGAAAGCGGTTGTCGATGAAATTGGATTCAAATGAAAGCTGCTGTAGTCTACTTTGACTTTGAATTGAGGGATAGATGTGTAGGCTCGACCAGAAGCAGTAAGAGCAAGAGCAGTGATGGCGGCTGTCGACTGTTTAAAAGCTGCGGCTGTAGTCGTAAGCAACCAGTTCGACGTAGACTGTTGACAATCTGTATTTGAGTC